GAGTCAGCTCACTTTCAAGCAAATCAACAAAATAACTTATAGTAAAAGGAAACCAGATAAACATGACAATAGTCTTTCGACGCAAAATTCACATAGATAAGAGCAAGAGAACAAGATTCACAATATTTCAAGAGAACCCACACAAAAAAGGGAACGGGATACCGTTATATTGGGTCAAGGTTTGCACACTCCAACTCCCACTCTCAATGCCTTTATTTAGGTCAAGCTCCAACAGGTAGATTACACTAAAAGAAATCCACTCAGACACCTTTTTCACTTATTTCTTTTGAGAAAGACATTTTCATATACTGGTTCAATCAGACAATAATAAGAATAATAAATAATAATAATAAAAAGAATATTCATGAGGATGTTGAAGATTTATTCACATCTTTATTAGAGCAAGGGTTGATCGAGCTTCCCGAACCTAAGAGACCGGATGAGGTGGGACGAGTAGGAGATCCCAAATACTGTAATTCCATCGGGTTATTTGTCATCCGATAGATTATTGTTGAGTTCTTAAAGTGAAAAAAGTTTGAAAATGATGGTGTCATTGAAATAGACCCTCCTAAGCAACCTGTGGTCACTTCAAATGCTTGTAATAGTTGGAGATATTCTTTGCCCGATAGCTGAGATCTCGCCAAGCATAGCCTATATCTAGATCTAGTTCTAGCACCGGAAGAGCAATTTCAGAGGATCTCACAAAATATGATGAAAGATATATTCAAGGAGAATGGAGCACTCGTGTTAGCCAAAGGAGTAGGGAAGTCTGGTTTGGGCAACTCCTTATACTGAGACTTGCAAGAGCCGGTGGAAAAAAATCCTTATGATCCGGTAGAAGCTGGAGCTGTGGAAAATCAATCCTCCATTTTCCATTCCTGTAAAGATGTTAGGTTGCGCAGCCAAGCCATGGGCAAAGACGCGCTATTCTCAGAAAGAGACGGGAGTTCACCTGATTGTAGTTGAGGAGAGTAGTCAATATTTAGACGCAGCAGAGAAGTTGAGTGGCACAGCCCATGAGGAATGGACTTGAGCTCGGGGCAGCCCCTTATTGTGAGAGATTAAAGGGTGGCGGGCACTCCATCCACAAAAAGAGACTGACGTTTTTTACAATTGATAATGGAGAGGACTCTAAGGGTGGGAGGCGATGGCCCATCAACTGCCAATGACCTGAGTCGGTCACACTTCTCAATCCGCATTAAGCGGTTGTTTATCAAATTTCATACCAGAAAAAAAGTACTCGCATTCTTAACTGCCTTTCTTGGTGCTTCATTCACTAGAAGTACTCCCTCGAATGAATGAGCTATAAGTGATAGCGTGCTTTCTTGTTAATTAACTATAAGGCCGTGGTTAGGTCTTTTTTTCTATACTGGATGACTAAAAAGCTCTTTTCACTATCAGGTACTAAAGGCTTTCTTCTTCCAGTGGTAGTAGCCCTCCGCCGTGATTCTCATCCTCTTCTTTCTTTTAGAAGCTTGCTTACAGTCATCCAGTGGTATCCCTTGCTTACTTGCTTACAGAATCACTCACTCCCTGTCTTTCAGTGCTTGAATCCCGGATCAGAGGAACTGCGTGCTGGTTTGTACACGAATGCGTGCATGAAAGAGCATACTAGTCTCCGAGCTCTCTTATGCTGCTAGGCTAGATCTGGTCTCCCTGGTTGCTTTGGTAAAGAGTTCGCTTGGGTTGGGTGGTGGCTGTGAAGTTATAGCTGGGTGCTTTCTTTATTCAAGAGCCAGAGCCCAACATTTGTCACACTCACGCTGGAGCAATTTCAATATTACGACTGGTCCTTGATTCACCGATTCTGCTAACGGGTACAGGCAGGCCCCATGGGGGAGATATGAGTGGGAGGGACAGGAGAGAACAACCAACAACGCCATCCAGTGCAGACATAGAAAGCCAAGCCGGGAAGAAGCTATCCGTGGTAGTATCGCAAGGCCGGTTCCTCCAAAGCCTGAAGAGTATCTCCATCCGCGTTCGGATTGGACTTACCGGGTGATTGTCAAGGGGAAGGACCTAATCGTCACTTTCTTGGCTATGGGCAAGATCGGCTTGGGGTGAAGACTGAGTCATCAAATCATATAAGACTCAAAGGAGTGCCCAAGAAAGATGAATGGGTAGAGGTCGGAAGGAAATGCGGAGGTCCATCAACCGAAAAAAAATCCCCCAATAAGGCGGCTAGAATGAGCAGAAAAAGGAACTGAGGGAAAAGAGTAGCCACCGAAGAAAGGCGGCAAAAAGACCCTCTCCGATGAAAGATATCTCCTTGATAGGGGTATTCATATCCCTATAAAGGAGATATCTGAAAGAGCTAATGTCTTTGCAGAAGCCTAACATAGTGATTTTACAGGAACCAGAATGGAAGAGGACTCAGTTTGTCGGCTTGGAATCAATCAAGGACAACTTTGATTACGTAGCTTCTTTCTAGAGGGCTCTAAGGAGGCATTTGGATGTACTGGAACCCCGTGAAAAAAGTAAAATTTAAAAGGACAAGCAATTCATGACTGCTATAGTTACTGAAATAGAAAGGGGGAAACTTGGAAAATCAATCCTGTCCCTTTCCGTGGGGTCAGGGATTTCAACAGATACAGAAGATTGATTCTACACTGTGACTGCCTGGGCTTACCCAGATATCGATGAATAACCTGACAAATCCAGAGGAGTAGATAGAACACATGTCCAGCCTTTGCCCTCCTCGGATTGAGAGATGAAGGATGAGCGACCCGCCTCGCCTGGAAGAGCAGAATAGACTTGTCTTCCACTCTTACTGCAATTGATGGGGAAGGCGAAAGCCGCTTTTGCCAATCAAAGCCCCGGTTTGAAACCGATGGAACCCAAAGGAGGGCATACCATATCTTGCTGCTTGGATCCCGCCGCTTTGTTTTGCCTTCCGCCATTCGTTAAGAAAGCCAGACCACTTTCCAAGAACAATCAAACTACACCTAACTAGGGGACACTGACTCGGAGGACTTGCTCATACAACTGAACTGCCCTTCCATAAACTAAAGTAGCAAAAAGAATAATAAAGAGAAGACATGTGAAGGAGTACGCCCGGTTCACCTGGATTCCCTACCAGGGAATCCAGGATATACCAGGTTCTACCACTGCACTGACTGACGGATCGACCAATACCTATCGAGGTTAGCTTTAGATAACTCTATGAGAATCTTGAACTCGAAGGAAGAGCTAGGCTTTGAGCCCTACCTTGATATTCCTCGCCCACCCGCTTGCTTACGGTGGTTGACTTTCACCGGGAGAATACCAATTTCATTTATATTTATAGGAGAAGGCCACTCCTGGATTTCATTCTTAGTGATCCAGTTTTCGCTGATCCGAGACTGATGGGCATCATCCGCTACTTCTCATGATGGTGGGGAAAAATTCCACATGAACGAAAAAACCACCTATGAAACCGGCATGGCAGCACCCAATTCTCGATCATCTACTTTTATCCTTTAGTTTAGAAGCAAGTATCCATTTTCCAAGCTACAGGGGCAAGGCAATCCATCCAGCGAGAAAAGAAAGTCGTAGGTTTTCCAGAGGAGTGACGTAGACAATCTGCCGTAGTCATCGATGATAGGTTTCCCTATTAGAGGAAGACAAAGCTAGCCCTTTCTTAGGCGCATACGGTCTATTCCCGAGGGTTTTTCATCAATCGAATTGCCGGGACAAGCGCTTCTACTTATGTTATGACCTTGGCCCTATGCTTTCTAAAGGAAGTCTACCGAAAGCCTTTGGTACTTGTCTTACCTGATCAATCACTAGGCAGGGGGAAGCTTCTTTAGCTTACCTTTTCTTTTTATGCTGTTCTTGAAAGAGCTACTCTTACCTTGCAAACTGGCAAACCAGATCTCGTCCTGATCGAGGAAAAGGTATAGTGAGCCCTTTTTCGAAGCATTGGAGTATATAAGGCCAACCAACCTATTTCCGTTGGTCGATCAATCAAAGAAAGGGATCGATTCACTTAGGAAAATCATCAAGAATCTCAGTAACCAGAGCCACAGAGAGGGAGTCACAGACTTCACTTCCTCAATAAGATATAGATTGACTTATCTCTACGACAAGCCTCCTAAAGAGTGGCAACTCTAACTGGTGGATTTCCACTACTACTATCAACAAATCTCAACAACCATAGCCTGCCCAGAATTTCAGCTAGATTCCACTACCAACTCCAACTAGCATTCAGGGATCCCCGCCACCAACAACCCTCAATGAGCAGCCTTCTTTTGGTTTGATTGACAGCTCGTTTGTTAGTCAATCCCAAGAGCGAGAGTAGGCAAGTAATAGCAAGGTCACTCTAAAGAGGTATTTGTTACCTTCGGGAATCTGCTCCGCCTCTCAGCTGCACCGCAAAGCACAGCTTTCTGGTCGGTCTGGAGATAGCACGCACCGCAGAGCTGTTTACCGCTCTGTGAAAGAAGATTCCTACAGAGATTTACGAAGTTACTCATTCCATGACCTGAGGCCAGGGATAGGCTCCTGGGCATTGCTCGACGCCTTTGCAATGGCGGACAGACATGGCAGGCTTCGGGAGCCCGGTCGACTTCATGTAACCGCGCTGTTAATTCGAGAGCCGTCAGGGCTCATAACTCGGCTCCAGCGGTGAGCTCGGGTCGCGATCTATCGATCCGCCAGGATCCAACCGCTATCCCAAAAAACTCCTTGGTGAGCCGGGTCTCGGGATCATAGGGGGTAAACCAGACATCTTACTCTACGAGATTATGGAGTGAAGATATGAAAGCTGCATGCGCCTCGGAGAAACCGATGTGTAGGCTTATTCCGTGTCCCGGCTCTGGACTGACGGGGCGAAGCGAAAGCTTTACAATAGACCTAGATCCGCCTCACTCGATTGAAAGTCTATGATTGTCTGCTATGAGTAGAGAGGAGAGGTGAGAGGTAAGGATTCACATAGGATTTTTCTTTCTGGATGGGGGAAAGCTTAAGAGAGTGGTCAAGCCAAGAAGAATCGAATCGGGTGGGAGCATTCGACTTCATCAGTCGGGTTCGCTTTCCCTTCTGTCTGTGCTAGCTAGGCTAAGCTAAGTCTGACGTCTTGCTGCTTTAGTGGAGCCGGTGGCTTGACAAAGAGAGTACGGGAAGAATTCATTCCTATGCTAATGAATCTGATGCCATTGATTCTGTTGTAATGCTAGCGAAAGGCTTTAGCTCAAGGGAATAAACTGGCTTTCTTCTCGGCTATGGGTCATGGGAGAGAGAGTGATTTTAGAATGTCTTTCAGCTAGTGTTTAAATAAGCGCTGCACGAATGGCAAGCTCCGGTCTTCTCTTATCCACTGCAACTTTCATTATTGCAGTTAGCTTGACTCCTGGTATAGCTCGTAGTAAGCATAGAGGAGTAGCTGTCCTTCATTCCAGTGAATCTTTTTTACTTTAGAAAGAGTTCCCCCCGAATCCATACATTTTGAGGTCCCAGTCAGCTAATGGGACTAGAGTTCCAGTTTAGGAATATCACGGGTTGAGGAATTCTTTCTGGATCTAATTCCTATTATGTGGGATGAAATGACTCTACTAGGGGCTTTAGCTAAAAGATATATATCTTTTATGCCAGCGAGGAAGAGATCTAGTTTGAGTGGGAGTTTTATTGGGACTTCTATTACATCTCGCCCAGTGGCAGTTTTAACGGTAGAGGGCTTATATATAATTCTAATTTCTATTTTCTGGCTGGGGTATAGCTATAGATAAGATATCCTGGGGTGTCACCGAAAAAACCGGGTGAATTTCTTGTTGTCTCTGCCGGGTCCAGGAATTTCTCTCTCTATAGGACCAGTCCCAGTTGGCGTGATAAGATAAGCGCTTTATAAGACCTCTAAGCCTGAGAGTTCTGTTCCATTTCGTAAATAATGTTCAGTGTGAAGTACTTCCATTCGCCCCTCCTCCAATTGTGGACTCCTTGTCAGAAGAGTTATCAAGCGCAAGGGAAAAGACTAGCAAGCCAATTACAGTCTTAAGGGTTGGTGTTCGAATTCTCTTCTCATTGGATCCAGTTGGAATTGTAGTTCTCTTTGCTGTTGTGCCAAGCGAGGGAGTTCTTTGATAACTCTACCGGTGCAGGCAAGTTTACTCGCTTCTCCTCGAATTGCATAAGAAAGATGGTTCTGGAGAGAAATCCTACCCGCAAGCATTTGCTTATAGAATGGTGGAGGGAGGAAGAGGTAGCAATACATTCCGCCTGATGCTTGATCACTGCATTCGTGATATATCAAATGAGCTCTCCGATCTATGATGAATAGTTCCTTTTATAGGATCATATTTCTTTCTAGTCCTAAGCATTTTAATTGGACCTTTCTCCTTGACTTCAGTTTTGGAATATTTTAATACGGGATTGGAACGACCTATGTTGTAACGGAGGAGAGAAGGTGAACCAGCTTCCTTTGGTCGCCTCTCCCGTCTGGTCGAGTAGCTTTCGCTCCTTCCTACTTACTTAATTATAAGCGGCTACGTGGCCTATTGGGAGCTTTTTAGTCATAGTGGGAGCTTTCGGAAATCACTTTGCAGGTCAAGATCATAGGAAGAGGGAAGAACAAGGGAGAAGATCCTTTTAAAATTTAAAAGAAGACGATTCCAAAACAAAAGAAACTCAAAACGGAGAATAGGATGCCTTAAAGGTCCGGTAAATAAGAAAGATCAGAAATTTCAAAGAAAATAGCTGCCTAGCCCGCGGGAAACAGAAGGTTAGGAAGGGAGAAAGGAGATTTTCCAAGACTACTGAAAGAGCACAGATTCGGCTTGGGAGTTCTCACTCGGGCTACTAATCTCCTCTTCTCCTACTCATAAGAACCAGAACAGGCACTCGTAATCGTCCCTAACCTCTGTCTCTAACCTATTCCCTTTCCTCTGTCCTTTTACCCTTTGAACAGCAAGCCGGAACTGGATTACATTTCAATAGAGAAAGCTATCAATGGTCACATTGAGACGGGAACAGATGGGAAGTTCGCCCTCCAGTTCTATTCCTTTGGATGAGACGGCGGTGAGCAATCGATAGAGAGCAAGGGATGCTAGCGCTCTTCTACTCATATTCCTTGCTTCAGTTGGTTCAGGAAGCTTTGGCATCGAGACGCATTACGATAGCTATAGCTAGGCCGGGTGGGATTCTCTATCGGATGGTTATTCATCAAGTGGATCCTTTGCCCCTTACCTCAGTAGCTGGGAAGGCAGGCCCTTAGCTTCAACTAGTTCAGTTTGAGTTCAGGAGTAGTTGCATTGCTAGTAGGCAGAAAATCAGTAGTGCGTTAGCTTATCTGTTCATTTTCAAACAACCCTTGTTTGTGCTCCTTTATCTTTCTAAGCCGCTCTCGCTAGCAGGGAATCTAGTTCAGCAAGGTCCATACCTCCATACCATAGGGTAGGGTGAGCTCGCTTGAAGCTGGGGCGCGTCTGGTGGTATCGTATATAAGATCACACGGCTGCTTTTAGGAGCGATCTGTTCATCCAACTCGAAATCTCGTAAGAGAAGAAAAAGACGCCCAAAATTCGAATTCTTATGTCTTTCTTGGCCGGCAATTTACGACAAGTCTTTCTGAATTTTCGCGAGCAAATTACAATATATCCATGTTTAATTAAACATGGATATATTTTTTTCTGATCACATCACTACACTTGCAGTCGGACTCATTCTTTCGATAGCTATTTTTTTTTTAAGCTGGCCAAGTTTTTGAACGAGCTACTATTTCGGAACGTATACATGAGGTAGATCTAGAAAAACTAAAACAAAAGACCGCTAGATATGCTTTGGAAACATTATAATGATACGAATGTCAATTTACCAGAAGAACTCAGTTTCAAAGACATAGTGGAACATTCCTTTATTATAATTATAGACGAGAATATAAAAGAACAAATTCTCGGGCTAAACAAAATGGATTTGGATCTCATTAGTAATGGCACGGGCAGTAGCTACTTTGTTTACATTCTGGATACGTATGGCCATATTGTGGGTATGTAGTTAGGACTTGGTTTTTCTATTCACTTTTTTCTCGTATCTTTTCACACCTTCTAGACTTTCGGCGGAAAAAGAAGAAGAGTATGAAAGCAGGAGTTCGGGACTTTCCTTTCGCCTGCAACAAATCGTAAAGTCGTCGCGCCGGGCCCCGGTGTCGAGCAGAGCATTCAAAGAATGAAGTTTTTAAAATAACTGAATACTTATTCCTCACAATTTGTGATGCAGCGGAACCATGGCAATTAGGATTTCAAGACGCAGCAAGCCCTATGATGCAAGGAATAATGGACTTACATCACGATATCTTTTTCTTCCTCATTCTTATTTTGGTTTTCGTATTATGGATCTTGGTTGGCGCTTTATGGCATTTCCACTATAAAAAGAATCCAATCCCGCAACGGATTGTTCATGGAACTACTATTGAGATTCTTTGGACCATTTTTCCTAGTCTCATCCTTATGTTCATTGCTATACCATCATTTGCTCTCTTATACGCAATGGACGAGGTAGTAGTAGATCCAGCCATTACTATGAAAGCTATTGGACATCAATGGTATTGGACTTATGAGTATTCAGACTATAATAGTTCCGATGAGGAGTCACTCACTTTTGACAGTTATATGATTCCAGAAGATGATTTAGAATTGGGTCAATTACGTTTATTAGAAGTTGACAATAGATTGGTTGTGCCAGCCAATAGTCATCTACGTCTTCTTGTAACATCTGCTGATGTACTTCATAGTTGGGCTGTCCCTTCCTTAGGTGTCAAATGCGATGCTGTACCTGGTCGTTTAAATCAGATCTCTATTTTGGTACAACGAGAAGGAGTTTACTATGGTCAGTGCAGTGAGATTTGTGGAACGAATCATGCTTTTATGCCGATCGTCGTAGAAGCTCTTTCTTTGAAAGATTATTGTGATTGGGTAGACAGTCATCAATTTTAAGAGGGGATGGGACTATCCGCGGATTCAGTCGCATCAAGCTCATCAACCGACTCCACCGCGGATTCCGTAGCATCAAGCTCAGAAATCGACCATGTTGTCAGGGAGCTTGTAGCGTATTGTGAAGCTCCACCTAAGGACCCGGCCCCAGATTCGTTACGCTCTGAAAAGAAGAAGTGAAAAACCTTTGTAATATGGGAAGGGAGGAAGCCCGGCCCCAAAAGCAGGTGAACGACTACATAGAATCCCATAGAGAAATCCTCAGTAGGATTTTGTAACGCTCTCTTAGAGAGAGTACGGTCTTTTCAAAGTGAGCACTAACGGAAATCCTACACCGTTTCCCTTCGATTCGGAAGAGGATCAAGCTAAGCTGTTCTCCATTATGTGGGACGGCGACCAAGATAAAGAATCTTTCTTTTTTACTACATGTCGTACGGAACGAGCCTTGTCTACGAAGGAGAGCGAACTCATCTTGCTTGCTTCTGGCGAAGCTTCTAGAAGGCCTACTACTACAATAAATAGGAGCGATAGGAAAGCCAAGCAAGCCGTATAAAGGCGAAGAGCTCGTATAGCAAGCAAGCCTACTTATAGCCCTCTTTTCTTTTTTTTTCAAGTTCTGTTTCAAAAGTCCACAAGGAGCGCAGACTAGCTGGAAACGGGTTCCCGATCGGAGTGAACGAGTGTAAAGGTGAGTTGTTCTCACCACGCTACTCTATCTACGCTATTATACCTGGTACGTTACTTCGAATGGCCCACCTCAAAAGCTTTCTTTACTGCAAAAGGGTATAAGCATAAGACCCTTCTTAGAAAGCACTCACTGAGTTAATTACGGAATATAAAATCCACTTTATTCGACTTGCATGTGTTACGCAAATGACATTTCCGGGATAGATTGGCTATCCTGAGTGAGAAAGAGGGATCTTAGGCTCTGGTGACCGGCTTGCCTACTTAGTAGAGTCGCACTTTGGCCTTTCATATAAATAAAGGGGTTTTCTCGATCACAACTTCTATAATTAGAATGTCTAAACCAGAGCCAGAGAGAGAATCAACTTCCTTATCTAAATCTAAGATGCCGATGTTGCAGTTAAGAGAGCAGTTTCTCTTTTCTGTATCAATCGAGGCAATAGCAAGCAGAGATAGAGCCGAGCATACCAGGTATCCAGAGAAAGCAGCCTAGCTAGCCCGGAATGCCAGTCTAACACCAGTATAAGCACTATTGGTAGAGCTTTCAATCCACTCGACTTGTCTAACTGGAAGATAGAACAACATTAGATAGAGATAGAGAAGAGATTGGTTACAGATAAGAAATAGCATAGCAATTGCCTTATCTTATTAAACCAGACAGTTGCTAGTCTCTCTCTTACTTGTCTAGTCGGAGATAGCACTCTCTTCTAGGATGCCAATTGGATAGGTAGATTGCTAACTCGCAATCCTAGCAAGCAAGTGAACGGAGCCTATAAGCAAGCGAGGCATATTAGCAAGTTTATGTGCAGTGAGTCTTGGCAGATAGAAGCTTCTTGGTGCCAGGATTCCGGCATCCAGGACATACCAGGCCATAGAGGTTCTTGTCTAGCTTGTTTCCCAGACAGACCAAGCTCCCATAAAAGAAAGGAGTACAGGCTTGTCATCCCCCTTATGCTTTCTCTATTTTTTCTATTAAAGGAGGATAGCAAGCAGGATGGCTCCATGTCCAGTCTACTGATTGGGAGTGAGAGCTGTCTACCTATTCTATTGGATCAGCTAGCTTGTCCCATCTCTCTTACTGGATTGGTATGAGATCCCAGCTCTAACTCTCTTTCCTGGCATGCACTAAGCCTAGCTAGTGGCATGCTGACCTTGCCTGGCATCCACTCCCGGATCACTGTCAGAACACACAATTCAATTAGATTTCCGACTTGTTACCTGCTGCCTGTGGTTCATAAAATAAAAAGTAGCTAATGGAATGGGAACCGCTCCTTACGCGCATTCGGGCTTAAGTTCCGAAGGTCTTTTTCACTAAGTTACTAAGTTAAGTAAGGAAAGAATAAGGCCCGGAATGAATGAAGAAGGAAGTTGGTTACATCATTCTTTGTCAATGCTACCCCTTTGTGCGGGGTAGAAGGACTCATTTCATTCTATTAAGGAGATTTCTTTCGAAGCCTATACCTATAAGGAGGATGATAGAAGGCAGAATTCCGAAGATTACTGGGTTTCTAAGAAGGCAGTGGTGCATCATCCAAAAGAAAATGGTTCACTACGACAGCATGAAGTTCCAATGTTTTTATTCCGGGAAGGATGATTCGATCAATAGCATGGAGGAGGGAATGAATTATTCAGTTAAAGAGATGAGCGTTGATCTCTCTTATGATATGATATTAAGAGTTACCTTGCAAAGAAGCCCTTCTCCGACAACAACTTAAGACGGGGCATCAAGGCGATAACAAGCCCAAAGGCGACATCTGAGAGGAGAAGTCGAAAGCGCTAACAAAGGACTTGCACAAACCTCCATCACATTAGGTGCCTAGCCTCTTTCTCGATGCAGCAAGCTGAGATAGTTGAATTAGATGTCAGTTCCTCTAGCAGACGCCTTCTTCCCAAACCCCTTCTCTTCCTCAACAGGGCATTCGCGCAGAACCCCTTCTTTCAATGTCTTGCCATTCTTCATGTGCAGCTCCTTCTCTGTGCCTAGTGTTTAAGCCGGATTTCAGTTACCTTTCAACCACTTCTCTTCCTCTTATTCTATTTCTATGTCATTTTATTGCCTTAGATCAATCCCTTCCTCACTTTGTCATCCAATGCATATTCTCAAGCAGGAGATTCGTGAACAGTAAGAACGCATTCCTTGTCCCATTCGATGCTTTACTATACTATTTTCTTCAAGGTTTCGCTTGTATTTTCATAGAGTAAGTGTAGTAATCACTCTCTAGTAAAGGAACTCGATTAGCCGGGAAAAGCGCTCCTCTTTCTATTTTCTGTGATTTTAAGCTAGATATAGATAGAACTCGATCGAACTAAATGCTATTCTTTTGTGGCAAACTCGTGGTATCGTATACGTATATAAGAGAAAGCTTGCTTTTAGGAGTGCTCTTTCCCTATAACTATTAATTGAATAATCGAAGACAGATGGTAGCCTAGTTCAGAAGAAAGATCGTAGCGAATGAAAGGTAGGGCACAAGGCTATCCGAGTTCACAGGTGTCGTTGCTTATCCCTTTCTTAAGATTGGCTTGGTGTTCAGTGTACCGGGTACAAGATCGAAAAGAATGCTTTGCATTCCAAGCCGAAGTGAGAAGACGTCTGTTCTTCAACCTCTATCCCTTGTTCCGCTCTGCTAACTGTAATTTAACCACCAACCCACTCGAAGTTCAAATACCCTTTCGCCGAGGAGTGAACGAGTGACAACAGGAGAGGGACGGGAGATAGACTAAGATAAGAATCCAAGGGGTGACAGTAAGTCAATTGACAAGTGGAGATAGTGAATCACGAATAGACTCTCAACCTCTCCTTCCAAGTTCCGTGGGGAAGTGCCCAACTCCAGCTCGACTCTTAATCTTTGGGTGAGAAGGTAGCTCTATTGACTTACGGTAGGAAAGAACGACTGATAAGTTAAGGAGCTGAAGATAGTCAATCGACAGTTCTCCCCCACCAACGGAGTACAGGAATCTTCTTATCCTGGTTTCACTCCCCCAGGACGATGGCAAGAACTCTTAGCAACGAACCATCACAAATATGCCATCATCACATTACACCTGCCTGTTGATTTCCTCACTCCAGAGAACGTCGCGCCACCTCTGTCTCCAGATGACACTGGAACGTACTTGGTCGTTGGGAATGGGCTTCCACCAAACAGTTTGAGATGAGACGGGCAGGCACAGGAGTTTCGAGAGATGAGCTGTCATTATTGGGAAGTTTTGAGGGATATGCCCGTTAGTTCCAGGTAGTAAGTGGGTCGCACTGCTGGGATAAAATACACTTGTAGGTACACTATACGTAAAGGTAAGCACATATGCTACGGGTGCTACATTAAAAAAAAGTCTTTTGATTTGGGCCCAGCAGTTTAACAGATGGAACTCGTTATGGATGCTTAGTTTGGAGTTGGCTTAGAAAAGGTACGGACTATACATGCCGGAACGTCCTTCTGGTATGGGTTATCCAAGCTGGTAAGCGAGTTCTGGAGTTCATGCATCAGCGACGAAAGCATTGGTGCATCTGAGACGCGGAGCAGATTGCCACTTAGGACTTTGTGCTGTGGTCCCATTACAAAGGGAACCTCTTGAAACAAGGGTTTCGATTACTCTCCCTCTTCGTTGCCCTGTGGTTGATCCCAGCGGGGTCGTAAAATGGCGGTTAGCGGAGCGGGTACAGGTCAAGCGAGGAAAACAAGAGTTCCGGTACAACCAGACGAAGTAATCACTGAGCCGGATCAGCCAGACGAAGCAAGAAGAGTGCCGGATCATCCGGGCACAGAAAGTCAACCAACTGTAGATGAAATCTTATATCCATTCTGGTTTGATTCGGAAAAAACAAAGAAAGACTCTATAGCTAAATTAGAGTGGGGAGGCTGACACAAAGCCCAGTTTCAGTATGGACGTCCCGTTGGAGAATGCGAGACCTCATCTTCATAGGTTTATCTGCGTGCCTGTTGATTTGACTTGGTATGGGACTGGATAACCCATGATCTCAGGTTATGCCTCATCATCATAGTATGGGCCTGCTCCCCTATAAGTCACTCTGATCGCTACTTGTTTGAAGAATCTCTTTCTTCAGACCGTGACTGATTGTTTGTCTGCTAAGCTCGGGAGCTAGGACCCTTCCTTCCCCCGCCAAGGTTAACAACGAGCCGCGTTGAATGAGTTAGGTGTACTCCTCGGCTGTGAAAGAGAGGGCGCTTCTGAGCCCCGCACAGGCCCGGAACTTTACACTCAATGAAAAGGAATAGAAATTCCGCTTTGAAAGCGATTCCAGAGATCATAAGAACAACCGGGTGGCGGGCGGGAGCAGCAGAAGCATTGAGATGTTCAGAGATGCGTCAAAGTATACCTATGAAAGTGGATTGCAAGGGTCAGGCGCCTTATTCCCTCAACCCTGAACTCTACACCGGCGCAAGAGGAACCGGAATAGGAGCTTTTCTATCTATAATAGGAATAGCAACGGACCAAGGAACACAAGCCAGAATAAGAAGCACTTTTTTCTCCGTATTAGGAGCTAAAACGGGTTAGGGATTCTTGTAGGGACGGTACGAGTAGAAGCCTATTCGAATTCGAGAGCAACTCCTTCTTTTCCGAGTTGGCCTGCAGCCTCTTGGTAGTTGGTAGATAGGCCCAAGCCAAAAGGTGGCTCAATTGCCTGGGGGTAGTAAGGAAGCGAGAAAAATCAGTGTCGAGCCTTAAAGATAAAGAGCCTGAAGGAAGTTTTGATGGTCTAAGTCCTTCTCTTACTGAAAAAGATTGGCAGAAGTCTAAAGTCATAGCTATAACTTTTTCCTCTAAGTAAATTTCTTTATTTTAGAGTAAGGGGAGAGATTGTCTGTCTGATATTATATCTTCGAATCTTAGAAGCTTGATCATCCGACTCCTTTACTTTTTTAATGAGGCCAAACAAAGTATGAAATAAAATTACCTTCTCGAAAAGCCGCCCTACCCGGATTATCGCCTTCCTATGTGGGAGGAGATGAACAGTACTACTGCTGATGCTGAGACCCATGAGGAGACAGAAACAACCGATAGCGACCCGATAAAAGGCTTATGAGCCAGGAGTCGATTCGAGTCGTTAAGCTGTAAGTACCAAACCGTAGTCCCCCCTGTTGCGACTTCTTCCTGTTATTATTGGACTTGCGGCAGTCCTACTAAGAAGAAGGAGAAGTTCCAACACATTCTCTAAAGGCTGGAGTCTTAGAGCTGTGATACTATAGAATATCTATTTAGTCCGCCCCCCGGGTCAAAGTTTTACAGTTCAAGTAAGTAAGCAAGCCCCAACAATTCCAAGGGTAAGCGCATTTAGTTCGCTTTCGAGTGTAAGAGAGTMAGTTTTTACAGCCAGAAACTGGGGCAGGCAATTAATATAGATCTAGCTCGGGATATGCCTTTAATAGTAATAGTTAAGGCTGGTAATATGGTACCAGGAAAGATTCAATATTTTTACCACTAGGCGGGGCAGGTTTCAAGTTTTCCCCAAGCTTTCACCAGGTACAGTAATCGGTATTAGCCGCCCTCTTTACGCTAGAGTCGGTCGCTTTCATTTAAATTGCTCATTCATCTTGAATTGAATCCGAGTTGTGACCAAGTTGACTGCTCCTAGAAAGGGACTCTCGGGGTGTGAAAGGAAGCCGATTAAGAAAATGCTTTTCTTTTTGAATGCGGCGAAAAGGCTCTTAACAGGCCCTAAGTCATTTCTCTTTTATAAGTGACTGCACTGCTAAGTGCTTCGATTTCGGTACATAGAAGGTGTTGGATATTCTGGAATACGTTGTCATTTCGAATGCTTTTCGCTCTCATTTATTCTCCAAGCCCCAGCGAGCGAGCCAGTGTCCGTGAACTTTTAGATATATTTTAACTTTTAATACTTGACTTAAACGATACAAGTATATTAGTATATTAAGATCCTATTAATAACTTATGATACTACCTCGTTTAATTAAAAAAACTTTCCAAGAGTAAGTTTGTTTGAAAGTAATACATCTAGGTTCGCGAGCTAGCCATCGAGTAAGACAGTGACAGCAAGCTCTGGTTCAGCGCCATATAATATATATAAAGGTGGTACCTTTTTTTTTTATTCTCTGGGTTTCTTTTTAAGTTGGAGCACCGTATAATGAGGAACCCCAAAGATATTTAAAGCCTATTTCAAAAATCCTATTGTAAGTGTGGAAGGAATTCCTAGTTGCTTTCTTGGCTTCAAAAGTGCAAAAGTATAAATAAGTAAAGCCAGTATAAAAAAGGAGAAGTCTTTAAAGCAGTAGTTTTCGTTTTTATACCTCCAGTTGCAGTGCTCTTTTCAAGAAGGTAATCAAATGCTTAGGCAATTAGGGAGATTTTAGGTAAAAAAAGAGCTTTCAATCAAACTGCCCTTATTCTTCTCAACATCTGCGGACCCCTGAAGTGACAGCATCCCTAGTACCCTTACTCCAACTGAGCTTAGTTCTTCAAACATCATCAGATTGGTTCACTTCCTGCCCTACGGTCTAAACCTGGAATGAATAGTTTCTGGAGAAGTGTAAAGATCACTAGAAAGAGTTCACTATATAGGCTTCTGCCGGGCTCTTATAGCTGTAATTAAGGAAAGACTTCTTTTTTCAGATCAATTCTATGGAACCAGATAAATGAGAGGATATGCCCCGTGACCGGTTCTTAAGTCGCGATTTTGCACTTAAATGATAGCTTTCTCGAGGAAAGATTGAAGGCTGACCTGGCCCCCACTCTCAAGGCTTTCGCTCCGGATGTCCCGAGATAAGCATTCATTCATACAAGCACAAAGACTTTTCCGTGCCTAAGAAAAAGGACGAATCTCCTCTTTCTTTTCTTGCTTGCTGGCTATACCGTACTTTGACTATACTAGTGAAACTATCTGAAGCTTAAGCCTAAGCCCCCTTATGAAACCAACCGAAAAAAGCCGTGCTGGTACCCTTCCTTACTCTATCAAGTAAGTACTTTCATTCCTTATGGGAGGTTTTATTGGAGTGATAGTGCTTGGAGTGGTCCCTTATCCTTTCTTGCTCGCTTGCTTAATCTTATCTAACTTTCCGCGCTGCCTAAGGAGATAGATTCGACTGACTCTTCTCAATAGTAGGGGGAGATCTAGGAAGAAGTAGACGAATCCCCTTACTTATGCTTTGATTGGACTTTGGTGCTTGAGAGAGGAAAACAGAAAAAAAAGCAGTATCCCTTAGCGGGGAAAAAGTGCTTTTAGTAGGGAAGACAACTCCCTAACTCGTTCGAGCTAGGCCGAAGCCCCGAATGGATTGGATCGTTGCAACCCTGTTTCCATATCTTTCGGCGTATCACCATTCTTCTGGTGCATTCTACGCGGTTAGTCTATCGGCCTATCGCCAGTTTCTCTTTTCTAATCAAGGTGATTCTCTGGACTATCTTACTCTATTGAGTTCGTAGTTCTTCCCGGACCCCAATCCCTCACTCATGGGAGCGAACCCCGAAGCCAAGGTTGCTAAGGATCTCTATCTCTCCTAAGCCCATGCAGCGAGTTCGCTGTCGCTGTTGCAGGCACCTACTTCTAGGTTTTAGTATGCAGAATTCCTAGTAACCTCCGCCCTAAAGGTTCCGGATCCCTAATAGTGGCTTCCTAAGCCTGTTTGCATCTTTCTCGTGAATCGCCAGTTTAGCATGTATTTCCTTTTGTAAAGCTGCCCAAAGAGCAGGCTATTCGCTCCCTTTTCTTTGGTTTGAGAACTTACATCGACTAGGCCGTAAAGGAGTCAGTATTGACTTTCACGACTATCAAGCAAAGGAGCCATCTTTCATGGATGCATGGCTTCGAACTATAATAGCTCAAGGAATCAACCATTCGATTTTCAAATAGAGAACGTAAGCACTAATTCATCTCGTCTTGACTCTTTCCTTACTATACTTTAGAATTCCGGGTGAAGGAAGTATGCGTTATTGGTCGAAGGTAGGTAAAAAAAGGATACCTTCTTGCTTCCCGAAATAACAGGTGAAGAGCGAGGATGGTATTCCAGTTCAGTACTGATCTGTGTAAGCCAAATAGATACCTACTTCCCTTGCCAGGTGCAGCTGTTAAGTCCCGTCCCCTATGTATAGGCAACCCAAGCCAACTATCCCGTCCTTCCTAGCTCTAGCTTGTGTCTTCTCGGCGAATGCCCAGTCTCTCGATGAATAGTCAGCTCTCCCTTCTATTTAGGTTCTTCTAGAAACCCGGTAAGAAACAGTTTTCCTTTGATTTGCTCTTAAGCGGTGTTAGTAGTGGTAGCTACTGAAGACCAAGGAATAGACCCCAAACTATCCCCTCTTAGGTCGGTTCTATGCTTCCCGAGTCCACATTCCCTTCTTTAGGATTGAATAGAGTAAGGGCTGCCCTTTACTTGTTCTATTAGTTAGAGTAGTCTCCGTGGAGAGGTAAATCAAACTAATTTAGTTGCCGAAGCGCAGAGCTAAAGAGTCTCTCTGCTTGCTTGTTCTTTCTTAAGCTATTCCCGCTTGTAATTCCTTCTCTTAATGTGGTTGTATCATCGTCGAATCGTTTGCTCGCAGTTCTTGCAGTTGCAGACTGAGCTGGGTAATCTGTACTGTAGCGAACCCCTAAGCCAATCAATCTATCTTTTTTGGTCATTCTCCAAGGTTTTTGGGGTGATTCTTCGAGGTTCATGTTCGAAGGTAGGCAAACGAAGCCAACCCAAACACATCTTCCACCCAGACTTCTTCCACTACCTGTAAGAGAGTGGGGTGATCCGCCCATTTGTTCAATTGAAATCTTTCTCTACAAGTGTACGGCTTCCATAGTATAACTCATTCGAGAGAGCCTAAGAGAGAGCTTCGAACCAGGCTACCCAACCATCGCTGGCGCAGTTGCAGTGTTGTTGCTCTCTTCTTCTTAAGCTAGGATTCCCTTATTTGCTGTTAGTTGGTAAAGGAGCCATGCTTCTTGAGCCCGCATTCCGCTCAATCCTAAAGAAGGGAATGGTTTAAGGCACTAGCTTTCTGATTGATAAGACCGATCCCTCTTCTATTAGTCTAGTCCTTTTTGGTGAAAGGATGAATCGGTAGAAAAAGGCTTAGAATCGGTAGTTTCGATCGACGAATCACGTGTCTCTCTTTTCTAATTGGATTTGTTCTCTGCAGTTGATGATCAGCGAATCATCAATCAGTCTTTCAGTGTTTCCGCTCGATAAAGTGTCGAAATCTTCATGTGATTCTGCGGTCCTTGTTGCCGATGCTTTGATTAAGGGAAGGGGATTCCCAGAGCAAGGGGAAGAGCTAGGCTAAGAAGGAAGCTCTGAAAAGAGTTGATCACGTAGGTTGCTTAAGGAGCTCTGCTTTCTTTTCGTGGGTGAGTTGTAGTTCCTTCTCTTGATGCACTTGTTGGCTATGCCATTGAGTCCGACCATTTCCTTGCTTTAGGCAGGAATGTAGTAAGGTATGCCCTCTCCTGTAGCTATAAGCTCGAGGGCGTGTCTCTTGAATTCCACTCAATAGGTTGCCAGAATCCCCATGTGATTCTCGGTTGTTTGCATCTCATTCTTCGCTCTCTTTTGTTAGCAATGAGAGCAAGTTCCCACTTCTCTTAGCTATGAGCTAGCACTTGCTTCTGATCGAGGATGATAACGAGACTTGATCTGAGCGTAACCAACCAATGTTGGATCATAAGGATCTATGCTTTCCTCCTTGTTTGCAGTTGGTATCGTAGAATCGGTAATCTTCCTCATCGAATGCCCATCTTTCCCTTCTAATTGGTGTATTCTCTGATTCAAGATCCTCGTCGAATGTACTCATCAAACCCCGATTTTAACTGCAATAAAGCCTGAATTACTGAATAAAAAAGATGGAATTAAATACGATACTAATGTCAAAAATATAGTGAGTTGTTACTCTCAATATGTGAATACTGTGTGCGGTAAACATATTTTTTCCAATCCACAGGATGGGCGGAAACGTCATATTGAGAAGTGGAATTCATTTTCAGCACAGCTCCAGAGCTAGCTGGGAGAATAAGAAGTTTCAGTACTGTGTCCACTTCTAAAGGAGATAGTATGTTACCGGGCAAGAATGCTGAAACGCAAGTTTCTTATTCCAAAGATACCTTTGATGGTTATTGGTCCCGTTTAAAGCGGTTGATCGCTCATGAATCATGCAAGGATCCATATTCAGGATTAAGAATAGCTGCTGTTTTCTTCATTATTTGAAATGTGCAGAATATAAGCTTCTAGCATTGGTTGTAATGAAACTGTTATTGAAGTACGATTACTATATTTAATTTTATTATGGTAAATTGACTATAGGGTATGTGATGAAACAGTCAACTGGAGATATTTCCTTTACAATAGGTAAAGCTATTTCTTTAATGGATGCTATGGGGAATGCTGTGCCAAACATAGATTTATACAATACTATATTTAAATTGGTTAAGGCTAAAGCCGAGGATTACCCGGGTGAATTGGTATCAAGTGTATTCATTCGAATCTATCTATTGGGTAGGTATGAATCCTCCGATTGCTCTCTTAGCGAAGATTAAATCTATAACCGGATTTGGGAATTCATTTCAGCCGGTATAAGTGCTGGTGAACCAGTAGAAGTGAAATCTATGGTTAGGAAGCGTCCTTATCCCAATTATATAACTGCACTCAAACCGACGAGTAAGGAAAGGTCATTGTAGCCGATACGGAGACAGTTATAATAAATGATGTTCATGTGCCTTACGCTGCGGGTTTCTTGGTGGTTAAGCCGGGTGAAGATGTGGGTTCCAAGCCTGATAATTTAATTGAAACATATTTTAGTGAAGAGTATATAGTAAAGTCCGAATTCACAGATAGGAGCTATTCCATTTTTTTCCATATGAGGAAAATTTGGGTGACTAAAAGAATGAGGGACTGATCCAGGTCCATAAGTATTAGGTCCACCAGCGCACACAATTATTCTGCCCGTTTAACTACCCCTAGAGAAATTTCTGCTGATGGCCCTTGAATTATAGCAACCTCAACTGCCGTACCCAGGCACCGGTCTCTAGAAGCTTCTGGAATCTTCAATTTATTTGTATGGCCTCAGTGATGAGAATATTTTGTGTGCCACTTCTGATGATGCATTGGGGACAAGTATATGTCAGTTCAGTAGATCAACGCTTTCAAGGACTCCTAAGTGATTTGTCACCAGGCAGCACATCCGCAGATGCCATAAATTCCTCCGAAAAATCAGAAACTGATACTGTGCGGCCATACAATAGAATTCCAATTCTCGTTGTCGGGGGAAGTGAATCAACTGTTTTCAGTTTGAATGTAATCAACCACAGGTGATGACAGTTCTGGCAAATTTCGAAGATCTTCCTTGCTTGGAGCTATGTATTCACCTCCGCTTCCATTCAGTTTCCGGCAAATTACACACTGCCATTGGCCTGAGCCAAGTAATATCTTGCAATAGAGATTTGCATAAGCCCCACAATTTTGAAAACGATGAGGATCACGCTATTTTAGGACCTGGTGAAATCTTCCTCCCAGGATAAAGCAATGCCCAAAAACCCAAACTGGGTACATTTTCTAGTTTCTTCTCTTTCAACATCTTATGAGCTGAGAATAAAACACATGGCCCCAGCAGGAGTCCTTTACAGCATCGTGAACCTGGTGCTCAACTGCCCCATTTCATAAATGGGGAGGAGGCGGGCAAGCATGAACCCGACGAGAAAGCAACTGTCTGAGGTGTTGCCGGAGAAGTCCGAAAAGGCACAGCAGCAGGCCGGGACATCTTTTTTTTTTTATTGCCATCTATTTTTAGGCCGTAGTTCAAGTCAGTGTTAGAGGAGAGGTCGGCCAACCTCCTAGCCAATCCGGACATCTGTTGCTCAATAAATTATCTAAAACTAAAAAAATGTGAACCTTGTTAGGCGGGAATCAAAGGATAGTCAACTAGACGCATCAGCTGCAGGAGGGGTATGAAGTGGCCACAACCCCCTGTCCTTTGTTTTATTGAATCGAGGCACTCATCTTCAATCGACCAATAATGCATTTCTTGCTCGATGAAGCTCCGCCTATCGAAGAATCAAAATTCTTTCGCCAAAAAAACTCGATCTGCCGGGGTGCGTGGGGGTGGTGCGTTGTGAAAGGACTAACCCGGGTCTTGCGTAAGGCTTACTTGTAGGAGGGCGCGTGGGTGCCGCACGGGCTAGCTGTCAAAACTCTTTGTTCGTGACAAATCAGAGCGAGTTATCGAACCGTGAGCAGGGAACAGATGACGAAGGGAACTAGTGCCTCTACAACAGGACAAGAGCGAAAGAAAACCAAAAGGAGCAGATAGAGGGCAAGGAGGAAATGAGTGCCCCTTTCACCAAGTGAAAGGAAAGAGAGAAATTAGAACCATCCAATGAGAAGGGGAGGACATGCATTGGAATCGTTCTCGAAAGGGCCGCGTAGACAATTAGGAATCAAGTTTGCGATAATGGGCACCTTTTTTTGGTGAATACTTTGGCGTACTTCGAATCTAATTTACACTCTTGCCCATCTAAGATCCGAAGTAACGTGTTTGCATAAGTGGTTCCAGCCTCTATCGGCCCATGTTTTCGGACGTCGGCTTATGGAATTCGTCGAAAATCCACATATCGTAGTAGTCGTGTGCACCACTAAAATCAAATCATTTCGTCGCGAGCTTGCAAAGTCTATTTTGAGTACTTTACTTAAATAATGCATTATGAGTGTTTTTTGTGTGCTCGGCTCTCCATATAGAAAGAGCTGGGCGCTCTTAACTTAATAGGTCTGTGATAACAGAGCTGGCATGCTACCCTCAAAAGGTACTTCTCGCATAGTTCTTCAGGCTCCTCGGGGTCACCATGTTGAGTGAGCCACCACCCTTTGTCCGAATGAGGATCTTTTTTCCTTGACTATTTTAATATCGTCATATAGATTTCGTAGTTGATTCTATTTATACGCTTTGATCAAGGCATGCTTCCATTTTTGGTCCTCGTAGACTGAATACCAATCCTGAGCTTGTTCTAAGACGGCCCACATCTCTTGTGATGTTGCGCTTTCAGGAACTTTTCGCTTTTTTTTTTATGGCGCGGCCCTAGCTATATGGAGAATGTCTTCCCTTTGATATGTCCCCCAAACAACAGGGTTCTTCTCCTCTTTTGAGATATACTGGCATATTGTTCCAAACCCATGGTGAAAACGGCAATGGAGCTGACTTTCCTCAAACTCGGGAAAGGTTCGCCGAAGCTGCTTTGTAGCTTTGTAGCGAGATGCGTTGTTGGTATATATTCCTACGTGTAAATGGATTCCTTTGCCGTCCGCATGGCTTTCCGTTGAAATAACTATTGCATTGAAAAAGACTTTGTATTCGACCATGGGGGTTGATTTCAGTGCGTCTTTCGGCATGTGACAATGTGAGAAGAATGTACTTTCGTATGGAGCGGGAGCACGGGGTGGTTTTCTTGTTGTAACTTGAGGTGAGACTTTTCACCTCGTTAGTGGTATTGGGAGAAGAGATACTAGAAGTAGATTTGTTCTGGGTCATGAGAAAAGTCGAATTGTTTTGCCCCAGGGGCAGCGCTCCGACGTAAGAGGAGCGATATACCGGAAAAGAGTTCTCGATACGATATTCTGAAACACTCAAATCTATGACTCTCGTTGGCCAGCCGAAAACATGTGTTTTGTTTAGTCATATGAATTGGGAAGGAGATTTTCTGGTCTGTGGTTGAAGCTCCCCATCTTTTGACATCATCATTTCACGTGAGAAGTGGGCTCTCCTTCGGTATCTCGACAACGCTGCGATTTAGATTGGAGAACAGGATCCCAAATAGCAGCTGTGCAGCACTTTCTTCTTTACTGGCTGTAACGTAACAAGCGAAACACTTACATTCGCTCGATTCCTTCCTTTAGAACGCTCTAGAGGAGTAGGACTTGAACCTTCAATGGCTGGACCGACAGCAAAGGAACCTGGTCACTCGCTCTAACCCATATTCCATAGAGTACTTCACTTCCTCTCTCCCCCCGGGCTGTAACGTACTCATACCGGCGAAAAAGAAAGCATAAGGAATGGATAGGTATGTAAAAAACCTCCTATATCCATAGAACCTTTTACTCCCTAGGGATCACTCCATTCCCAACTCTGGAAAAGAAAGTCTTACCGACTAGGGCGTATAGACATTGTGTCTCGCAAGGAAATTGGCAGCTGGCCTAAAATAACTTGATTGAACTAGCTTGATCACATGAAAAGAAAAAAGCTTTCTCCCTGGCAGGGAAACAGGCACAGCAACATGAGGGGCTTTGACTCCCGTTAGCGGGACTGCTACGGACAAGGAAGGACTAGTCGAGATGAAGGGACACTTTCATTGTCTATAAAGGGAAAGGGCAAAGAAACTCCAACGACTGACTCTGGCTATAGGGATGTGACAGAATTCCCTGCGAGAAATCCTCCCACTGCTATTGTAGTGGCTTAACCTTTTTCGATGGCAGAAGCATTGGATGCCTTTTTTTTTCCTTCATTTTTTGGCGCGAAGCCCTATCGCTGACGAATACTTCGTCATCTGAAAACAACCCCTCGTCTATCACTCAACCTTCTTTCTGTTGATTTTCTTCCAAGATCTGTTGCAAACGAACTGATCTGTCTTTCTGGCTTCTGGCTTCTGGCCCACTCAAAGCAGGAAGTATAAAAGTCCTTCCAGGTCGGGATGGCCACGTTCTCTCTCGAAAGGATATCCGTTTCTTCCAAGCGTCAACTAGATCTCTAGACCGCATGGCCTGATCATAGCCCTACGGACGAGCTAGTCTATGGTGGCTATATCTCTCTAATAAGGAATAAGGCAAGGCCTTCCTTAAAACCGAAAAAAATCAAGAGCTTTTTCAATAGTTAAGAAAAAATGCTCTGCCGTATTGGTATGAAACCAGTCAATACTTCCATGAGCATGACTATAAATCCTTTGATTTCTTCGTCCTGGCATGGGATCACAATACACAGACGAAAGACGAATTGACTTCCGTATTTAGCCTAGCTCCTAGCCTTTCTTTTTCCTTCCAGCCTACCTCTAAAGTTCTCCGCTGTCACCTAGGCCTGAGACATGCCTCCTATCGTGCTTTCCTACCTACTTAATAATCCATAGGTGAATTCTCTCCTAACTAGCTTGCTACCCGGGAAGCTCCTCTGCTCTGACCTCCTTGCACTCAACTGCTTTGGCATAGGGGCCGTGGGGTGGGGGTCCTGGGGCCTTCCGGCCTTTTTTTTAGAGCGCTGAATTTTTGTGATATTTTGAAACAAGAAGCGGAGAAACCTCGAGATACTTTTCACTTGTCTTCTGCGAGTCTGAGACCGTCACTTCTGCGGCTACTCGACTTTTGCAAGTCCTGATCTCGAAAAAAATCCCCTTTTAGTCTCCTCTATCTCAGAGTCTATTCTAAAAAAAGAATCCACCAATAGCCCTAAATGAGTTACATAGTGCCGCCCGGGTTTGGAACCCACTTTTTATAAGTTCATATGCACGCATGCATGTGTCATCACCTCATTGGTCTGAAGAAGATCGGGGCTGTTCACTTTCTTTCACTTGGTCGCCTGGTATCTCACAACCTCTTTGCTTGCGGGGGCAGGAGTGGTGAAGTAAGTCTGAGAGAGCGCTTCGCGAAAGAATCGTGTGGCGCGTAGGGTTCCAGTTGGGGTTTCCGGCCCCCTTGGTCTTCACCTAATTGTGGAAGAGGGGAGGTGAGTATCAACTCTCTCTCTCGCGCCTTTCTTCAGCTTGTTCCTGTTCGTCTATTCGGGACGGGGCAGGCAGCCCACATACATGAAGAGAGGGGGGGGTTCTTTGATATTAAGGTCGTGAGGCGGTCGAAGAAGGCCACAAATGGAAGCAACCGATGCTTTGGTCATTCACTCCGTCGCTGCCAGTCCGTGCCGTGCTTGCTGTCATGCTGGCAAAAGCAGGGGTTTCGGCCGGTTTTACCTACTATTGGATTTGAACCAATGACTCTCGCCGTATGAAAGCGATACTCTAACCGCTGAGTCAAGTAGGTCAAGCTGAGTCAAGTCAGAAAAAAGAAAATAGACCCCTATAAGAAAGAGAAAGCCGCGCAACCCGAGTTCCCCAACCTATACGAGGGGGGGGCGGAGCGCTAAGAAAGAGAAAGCGTTATCACTATACGAAATGAAGCAGCGGCTAGTACGCTAAGATCAACCAATGTTCGAACGTGGAGCCTTTCTTTCTCGGTCGTCTAGCTTAATCTTAATCTAAGTGGATTCCGATTCACGCGATCGTTCTCTACTCTACTGCATTGGTGTTTTCACTCCCCACTCTCCACCATAAAAAAATGTTTCCAGTCAAAGGTATGAAGTCACTCGACTGATAAGGAGAGGAAGGGAGGCGGGTCCGAGTAAGAAAAAATGAACTAAGAACTAGGGCATACAACAATGGATCAATTCATTCAACAAGATCCGTTCGGATCGGACCAGGATGAATGGGATGGGTCTGACCTCTCGCTCGGATGTGACGACTCCCGCCGTCGACAGATGTCCCATGCCACGTTTCGTGAACAGCTATGCCCGAGAATAAATTGTGATATAGCGCCGAATAAGCCACTGCTCTATTCCCGACTCGAAATCTATAAAGGACTTTAAGGGAGAGAAAATAGGGGGCCCTACACCATACATCCTGCTGCCTCGGGACGACTGCACGTTACATCATAGCAGAACGACCAAATGAAGGCGGAAACCCCAGGTTGTACGTTCCTGCGCACCCGGCATCCTGCAATAAAAAAAAAAGGGCCCCGTCACTATAAGGGCGTTAGTGCTTTAGTTTCGTTTTCAATAAGGACGTTTAGGCTTTTAACATAGAAAGGGCTTTTTCAGCTTACTCTGCTACAGCGGACCGTTAACAGGGTGGGTGCCGCGGTTTGTGGGCTTGAAGGACGTCAGCGCCGTGACAAGTGGTATCAGAGCCAAGGGTTAGGCCAAACCATGGCTAGTGGGAAGAACCCGTAGGCTAGTGCCGTCGAAGAGGCTCGACGGAGATGGTTCGAATCAAGCGAAAGCAAAGGCATTCGTTGGCACCCGAGATGCTAAGGATCGAAGACTTTTTGGATATGGAGCGGCTTGTCGGACGTAGTCCGAGGAGGCGTCGGTGAATACGGTTGCCATTGACAGAATCTCGGTGAAAAATAGAATATAACGACTAAGTAAAGAGTTTCGTCCTGGTTCGGAATCATCGGAATCACAAGGCTGGGGCGGTTGCTGGGAAATAGCATCAGTAGTTCCACCCGGTTCTGATCGAGTAGGAAGCTAACATACGGTACTGGAAGAGGGCGGGTTTGTAGCGGAGGTGGACTCTGGTAGTGGAGGAGATATAGTAGATGGGATGGGCGGTCCTCCCTCTGTCTTCTGTGTTTGCAAGGGTGAGTTGATTGATTTGCGATCGGGTCGGTCTTCCAATCGGGGGGAGGTGGGCGAAGAGGGATCTTTCTGAGTAGAAGGAGATTTTGAGGAAATGGGAGCTTGATTACACAATTCACCAACGTCTGATCAGGGGTTTTCTTAACCTATTTAGGGAAAACTTGCTTAGAATTAGAAGAAGGGGGCTTGGATTTCATTTTTGCCGTGCAGATGTGATAAATTGCTATCAGCCATGTTCAATTGTTTGTACTCCCGCTTCTTTCTCCTTTTTCAAACTGAGAGCCTTTTCATATAAACCCATCATTTGGACTGGCTAGGTATACTAATTCGATCACGGCGGTTTTGACGCCTATTAAAATAAAAAAAAAAGTTGGAATTTTCATTTTGGTATCTAAGACGGTTTAGAAAGTCTTATATGCTTTCTACTAAAAATAGGCGTCCTATGGAAGAGTTCTTCGGCCGGTGGTACCCATTGTTAGGCTATGCCCATGAGTAGAGAGTGCTTTAGAGTTTAGTCTTGTATTGAGAGAGGGTTGCTGGAGAGAGTTTTCTTACTTTTGGAAGGTTTGTTGTCTAATCCTTGTGATCTCCATAGTGGAGCTTTGCCGGCCTTCACCGGTGGACATAGGTCTACTGACTGAATCAGGCCAGTATGGTTGGTCTTCTTGTGTTTTTTTTGCCTCACTAAACTAGGAAATAAGCGCTCTAACAAAGCAAAAGAAGGATGCCCTAAGCGTCGAGGAACATGTACCTTGGTCTATGTAAAGGATGCACTCTTTCTCAGGGCATGTTTCCTGAAAAAGTAGCTGGACTTCGACGATTCTTTCTTTTTGGCTATGAAGGAAACCGTCACGACTTCGTTCCAGACTATAGGAAGTTCTACGGAGTTACATTCAGTTGCTAAAAAGCTAGTCGCCGTTTCCGAAGTAACGGGAGATGGAACAAACAAGGGCGCCAAGGATCGTTGAATTGGATTCCCAATCTGATCCGTCTGAGTCAGGTCAGAAGAGGTGTAGAGGGATAGGAAATATTAGCAAACGGTCTTATGCCTGCTCTTTGCTCCTAATTGGAGGGATCCCCTCTATGCCTTTGTTCTATTCTATGATTGACTTCGGCTATGCAACCCTCATCCAAAAAAGGATGTGTGCAATCACTAATGATGAGTCCCTCCTATCGATTTGTAAAAGGTTTTGAGATTGTTTACCTTGACGCTCAACAACTTCTAAGATAGGGTGCCTTGGATCAAGATGTATGAATGAGTGGCTTTCTATATGCGGATGTGGTATTCCATGTCACCAAAGTAGGCAACTAAGCTTAAGCTTACTTCCATCTCCTATCAATGGCTTCCAGGATACCAATTAGCATCTTTATTAGCAAGCAGTTTCTTTAAGTAATTTCGATCGCCCATTGCAAAAAATCCTCATGTGGGATTCCTTATCTGGTCTCCTTTTCGTTTGATCTAGAGCATTTCTCGGGGTAGTTTTGGATCTCAACAGAGAGAAATGGTCTCTGGAGACAGCCTTTGGGGTATCCCCTGATTGACCGACCATGCTAAATAAGCAGGCTCGTTAGGAAGAGTAGGCACCTTGGTTACCGTCAATTCTTGGAATCACATTATTTAAAGAGTCAGAAAATGCCCGTGGAAAGAGAGTCACATTCCCTTATGCTTTTGGTGAAAGGCAATCTTACCTATTAATAGAATATAGTCCTTGCGAAGCTCGATAGCCTAAGGATGCGAGGTTGAGCATTAGCGAAGAAGCGAAGCTTAAGGAGGACGAAGTTAGACTATGGGTGACGCGTCAGCGAAGAAGGCGACCGGATCAGGATCTTGAGAATGTGGGAAATAGATTAGATAAATCTTGCAAACCAGGATCAGAAAAAGCTTGTTCAACAGATCCTTCCAATTCTGGTTTTCATGGATCCAAGTGTGCCTCTTGGGAAGAAATTGCTGCATTGATATGAAATGATCTTCTGCGCCTAAGCCAACGATTCAGATAAGGCTCGTAAGGCTCGAGAGTGAAATAGAACCTTGACTTTCATTTGAAACCCATAATACTCACTCTACGATCGCCTATGTCTTTCTATAGAACACGATCCCCTAGCCTAAATAGAGGTCTGGTTATGGTCGAGAATGAGGTCACACTAAGCAGGAATCTTGCCCTATGTTGACCTTCCCCTGAGATCTCTTGCTAGAGTCTAAGCTGATGATAGGGAGTTCTGGATTCCTTCTAAATCTGTGTAAAAGAATTCGATTCGATTTTAGATAGGCTAAAGAGGCTGCTCTAGATAGGAAGAATGGGAATAAGCATTTTCTTAAAGATTAAAGACCCTCAAAGAATACACAGCATCCATTGAGACCTTCCTAAAGCTTTCCAGCTATGTTAATAACTCCGACTCGAAAATGCAAATAAAAGAGTAGTTGGCTTATTTGACTCTAGAACGACTCAGTTGAATTCAATGGATTCGATAGGGATAGAAGAAGCTCTGAATAGTTCGATAGCAACTCCTTTGTTTTGAGAGGAAGGAAGAAGATAGGGTAGAACGAAGGAAGTTCTTTAGAAAGAGACTTTGATTCCCGACTAAGATGCCCGAAGAAGGCAGAGTCTGTTAGAGCAGATAGTGAAACCCCTAGGCTTCGAACCTCGACTTATTTCTATTTATTCAAAAAGACAAGAAGGAGCGACTGATAAGGAGCGGTTAGGAAGAACTCTTTGTTTTACTCTTTCTTCAATCCACTTCGATCGAATGTATGGCTCTATGGGGATGCCTTCTATATGAGCCTTCTGTACGGGATCTTTCTTTATTACGTCCCTGAGAAACCGAAGTTCTTAGTCCGCTATGGCTTTGATCAGTCTGAGAAAGCTATTCGAAGCAAGAGAAGAAGAGCAAGAGGGTCATACAATCTTGGGGCTAAATAGGAAGTCAGTCAGTACTTCGGGCGTTAGAGCTGAACAACGGGAAGGTTATGAAATAGGCAAGTATGTTCATACTTGGAAGGTTTCTTGCTTGTCTGATAAGAGAAGGAGACAAGTATGCTAATACTTGGAAGGTTATAAAATATCTAATGTATGGACGTTTGGGAAGGGCTTTCTAGGAAGACAGTAGAAGTCATAGGCCAGAAATAACTTAGGTATAAACCTTCACTAACATTCAGAATGAGAGGAACTTGAAATATCTCCCCTTGATCCGAGGCTGTTGAAGGTATCGCATAGAAAGGTGAGCTCCATCTATCAGTTTTCAGAGGCTTTGAGGTTTAACCATTCTATTTGGATATCTTGCCCACCCAGAATGAATCCGTGATAGCTACTAGATACTAGAGTCATACTGGTCTTGTTTGGCTTACAATAGGCATGGCATCTATGTTATTGCTTCGGATAGACGGCTTTCCTTTCTTTACCAGGAGCAGTGAGCTTAGTACCGAAGCCTGTAATTGACGGCTGGAGGGTCATCAGTTTACGGCATATCCGCTGAAGCCTCTGCCCAGCACTCGGATTAGGAATTACTAGACCAGGCCTGAACCACAGGAATGGACAGCCCTGAGTCAGGTGCACATCGTGACGTAAATGAGGATGGCGATGATAAGCAATCGAATAGTAAATAAAAGAACGAAACTCCCCTCTTTGCTGATGGTTGGATTTCTGTTCGATACGGACCTAGATGGAATGAAAAGCCTGGACCCCGTTGTTAGTTGAAAAGGCTTGGGTTATGGCTATCTCCCAAGAGTGGGGCATTTACCTGGCGTATGAGAACCAGAATAAAATAAGTCTTCTTTCTATACGAAAATACAGATTTCGTTCGCCTTCTTTCGTACTTATGGATACTTCTTCCGGTCAATCGAGGTCCTTCTCTGTTCCCATACGTGGATGTGGATTACTTGGACTTGTCTTGGATTTTATTTGTATTGTTAGCGGCATTCCCTTGCCGTTGGATTCCTGCCTCAAGACTCTGTCACTGGGCCGGGTTCGCCCACTGCTTTCATAGATGTCGTGCTTTGGCACAGAGCTAATGGTAATGGATGCCTATTACGTTCTCGAAAGCATTCACCGACTTACTTACGTAATCGCGAATCAGGGAAGAGGTTTAAGCTGATAAATTGAAATTGAGAAATCAAAATAAAATAATAGATTAGGCTATTATTAAGGAACTTTTCCTCTTCGAAAAGACTTTCTCCCTGCTTCCAGCACAAGAAGGAGATTCAGCTTAAAAGCAGAACTCTATAGGATATGTATCGAATTGCATGAGATTAGACAGTTTTTTTGGAGCTTTTTAAAATTAGAATAGAAAGAGAGTCTTTTTGCTTGCCGCGAATGGCTCTCTTTGTTGGAGAGGAAAGAAACTACCTTGTTCTACCTTAGGAGCATAGAAGCCCGCCTCATCAAATCCAGAAAGGAAGCCAACTAACTCATAGCCGCCCACTCGCTCATATGACCGGCAGGTCGGAATTGGCCCTGATTCTTTCTGCTTCTTTTTTTTAGTTTTAGTACGGTATTACTTTCCTTCCTTATCCCAGTCTGAAACTAGAACAGCCTTCCGCTTTCTTCTTTGCTTTCGTTTTGTTCCTGCTCATCTCAACCTGACTGCTGACTGGCTGTCTTACCGACCGGAATGATTGAAGAATGGAATTGAACAAAGGGGTGCAAAGAACTCCCTTCTTTACGTCCCTTACTGACACTTACTGGTTTGATTAATAGATCGCTTCGCTTGATTCGGAATCGAGCATCGTGGAAGGGAAGGAGAACTCAGTCCCGGGCCCCTTTTGCGCCATGTTTGAGAAAGAAAAGAGTGATTCTCTTTAGTTAGAAAGAAAGGACGCTTAACACTATACTTGTTTTCTTCAAGCGGTTCCAAAATACCTTGAAAGAAGAAATACTCCCTGAATTTCAAACTCCTATGGAAGCCTTATTCACTATTGATAGGCTGCTCCTCCTTCAGCTTGATCAAAGTCTCGGGGCTCGTGATTCCCACTTCAACCTTGGCTTGGTCCCGCTAGTAGTAGTCTCATTCCCTGCTATGTAGCATTAGTTTCTTTTCCCTTTTTTTATTCTACTGTAATAGGGCTTGATGTAGATAGTCCAATAGTCCAGTAGAGGCGGCTACTTCTCTTCTCTTATTGTTTGTATTTCGATGATCTTTTCTTACCGGAAAGGTGAGAGGCAAGGAAGGAAGCATAGGCAATCAATCCAATCGGCTTGAAAGGGGATCTCCCACTCGGGTTAAAGACTCAGGATTCCACTTTCCGGATCCCTTGCAAGACGCTCAAGATCTATAGCTGCTTGGCTTGGTTGGAATGCTTGCCTTGGGGCAGGCCAGACTTTGAAAGAAGTTACTCTAGCCTACGTCGAGAAAGAGTAGATAGAAAGACGGTCCACTATCTTGAGAGAAACCTTTCTAATCAAATCCCTTTTAGCTATTCTGTCAAATAGTTCAACTGATGCGCATCCCACGCTGCGCACTCCAGGAGTGTTCGCAATGTCGCTGCCGTGATTCACGCTTCAGGAGATCGATAGTGTAATTAAGCCTTACGAAATCCTTTCAATATCTTCGCCGGGAAGCGAAGCGGCGCTAACGTCGGTCTTCGCCATTCCCTCCTGCTTTTGCTTGTTCTGTGCAGGTACCACCTGAAGGTTCGAAAAAGCAGGGCCCGAGTGGAACTGAACGCGCTCTATCTTCGCTAGCCCAGGAGGACTGAGTCCTTCCACCATGTGATTAGGTTGTCCAAGCCCTTCCGTCTATCCCTTAATGCCTTAAACATGCCCTTCTCATCCAAATCTTCCATGCATGTCAGTCTAATCTAACCTTATAGGTTTCTCACAGTAAGCAACAGCAGTCTTAGGAAGCCCAAGGCCGAGTGCTTTGAGTCAATTCACGCCCTATAGGCAAGGGAATATGTTGAAATTTCTTCTTCCCAAACTGAACAGATAGCGAATTCTGTGACTCATTTCTCACCGCGTCTACATCTATCCCCATGGCTTCACGGCTTGACAGACCTTCCCCCATACTAAATAGATAGGAACATTTGTCTTCGCCTTAACTGCGTAAAAGCGAACCCTATCTTGTCGAGAAGCAATCCTATTGGTTTGGTTCGCCCGTAGGCAGCTGATTGCCTTTTTCGTTACGCCTGTAATTAGGCTACCACCCTACCCTCTCCACGGGCACAGTTCGCTTAATTCTACCTTGAGTTCTTTACTCCCACACGCCTTTGCCCTCTTTCACCGAAGAGGAAATAAGAATCTTCCAAAGAGACCTAAATTTCCATTAGATTCATTCCTAAGCTTGCTTTGTTCTAGAAAGATGATCAGTCCGAGAGGGTTGGAGAGAAGAGAAAGCGGTCAAAATCTCTCTGATTTGATCACCGAGCAGTCGGACGACTTTTCAGTAACCCAGGACCTTCGACGCTTCTTTCGCATCCCCTACATCCTTCGGAGGTGGAAGAAAGGTAACTAACTATAGAATATATATAGTTAGTTAAGTAGGGCCCCAGAACGCTAAAAAGGTGGGGGAACAAGAGTTGTCACGATAGGAAAGAGAAATGACTATAAGTAACCAACGATTCTCTCTTCTTAAACAACCTATATCCTCCACACTTAATCAACATTTGATAGATTATCCAACCCCGAGCAATCTTAGTTATTGGTGGGGGTTCGGTTCGTTAGCTGGTATTTGTTTAGTCATTCAGATAGTGACTGGCGTTTTTTTAGCTATGCATTACACACCTCATGTGGATCTAGCTTTCAACAGCGTAGAACACATTATGAGAGATGTTGAAGGGGGCTGGTTGCTCCGTTATATGCATGCTAATGGGGCAAGTATGTTTTTCATTGTGGTTTACCTTCATATTTTTCGCGGTTTATATTATGCGAGTTATAGCAGTCCTAGGGAATTTGTTTGGTGTCTCGGAGTTGTAATCTTCCTTTTAATGATTGTGACAGCTTTTATAGGATACGTACTACCTTGGGGTCAGATGAGCTTTTGGGGAGCTACAGTAATTACAAGCTTAGCTAGCGCCATACCTGTAGTAGGAGATACCATAGTGACTTGGCTTTGGGGTGGTTTCTCCGTGGACAATGCCACCTTAAATCGTTTTTTTAGTCTTCATTATTTACTCCCCTTCATTTTAGTAGGCGCCAGTCTTCTTCATCTGGCTGCATTGCATCAATATGGATCAAATAATCCATTGGGTGTACATTCAGAGATGGATAAAATTTCTTTTTACCCTTATTTTTATGTAAAGGATCTAGTAGGTTGGGTAGCTTTTGCTATCTTTTTTTCCATTTGGATTTTTTATGCTCCTAATGTTTTGGGGCATCCCGACAATTATATACCTGCTAATCCGATGTCCACCCCGCCTCATATTGTGCCGGAATGGTATTTCCTACCGATCTATGCCATTCTTCGTAGTATACCTGACAAATCGGGAGGTGTAGCCGCAATAGCACCAGTTTTTATATGTCTGTTGGCTTTACCTTTTTTAAAAAGTATGTATGTGCGTAGTTCAAGTTTTCGCCCGATTCACCAAGGAATCTTTTGGTTGCTTTTGGCGGATTGCTTACTACTAGGTTGGATCGGATGTCAACCAGTGGAGGCACCATTTGTTACTATTGGACAAATTTCTCCTTTTGTTTTCTTCTTGTTCTTTGCCATAACGCCCATTCTGGGACGAGTTGGAAAAGGAATTCCTAATTCTTACACGGATGAGACTGAGCACACCTGATCAATGAAAAATTCTGACACCAATCATTTACAAATGAGTATTACACCAAGAATTGACAAGCGGATGAGTTCTCTAGTTGGCTATGTTGATATAGCTTAGATAGGGAAAAGAGACTTCTTTTCGTACGCAAAAGCCCGCTATTAGTTGAGTGTCCCAGTCACCTTTCAACTCCAACCCGAGTGAAAGCAATTGATTGGATCACGTCAGCTGACCCACCACCTGTCCGGTCTAAGCTACAGTTGAACCGGTTTCTTTTCTTTCTCTATTTTACCCTGAAAGCATCCGAGCCAGCAGGAGAAGCACAAGCAATCCCCCCCAGCTAGATCTAGAGTGCTAGTTTCCAGTGATCGTTATCTTCATCCATCGCAGTTTTCTTTCTTGTATTTTGAACGGCGGCTTCAATCAAATCAAGCTCAACTTGGTCAGGGAATGAGAATCATTCTGCTTTATCCAGCTCTTCCTGAGTCGTGGTACGTATCCGCCTTAGATTCAGCTTCTGTGTCTGCAGACTAGTATACGTATTGAGATTCAGAGGTTCCTTAGTAGTTTGGAATTGAATGACGAATCGTCATTTCCTCTGTTGACTTAACTGAAAGCTTCGCTTCTATTCTCGAGCAAGACCCCCTCTTCCTGATAGGGCTAGTCCCTAAGACCAAGGGTGACGGAAATTCTTCTCGACAGATTTTCAAGAAAAACACCTTTTTTTTGGAGGAAGCGAGTGAAAAGAAGCAGAATACTTGGAGTGAGTTAAAAAGCGTAATAGAGAGAGCCAGTATACAAAGAACGAGTCAAAAGAGAGGCTACAGAAGCTAGCTTTTCCTTTTCTTTCCTTTGGGAGTGATCTATGAGTGCTACGTGTTTGAATGATCGTGAGCTCTACCCGGTTGATCAGTTGCGTGAGTCAATTCGTCTTGTCTGAATCAATTTCAAAGCATGAATGTTGGCGCGGTACTTTCGATTCAACCTGAAAATGCGTCCTTTACTTCGAATCGTCTCTTTGGTAGATTCTTTCATATTCATATATAAAAAGTAGAAGCTTCTGTAGATAAACTGCAGGTTCTGCTGGGGTAGCTGTTCCCCGGGATTGGTAATCAGTCTTGCTATTGACGTTCGAGCTCGAAAGAGTGGGAGCGAACGGATGCTGTTTAGGGTAACTCGCTTTGAGCGTGAGATTCTCCTTAGCATGAAAATCCCTGAATCGACATCCATCTCGATCTACTAAACTTTTTCAAGAACCTGGCAGCAACACAGAACAACTGGGAGAAGGAGTGTCGACCCCTATAGCAGAAGGTTGTTAGACTGGCCTCTGAGTGGAATATTATCCTGCAACCATGTGTTGCAGACCAGTTACAGGTTGGTAAAACCTTGCTTGCTTACCGTAGCCTTCGGCTACGGCCAACGGAACGGGCTCGGGCGACGGATCAATAGTCGACTCCGGGTGGGCATGAGAATGAAAGACTGTAAGTGGTCCGCATGAGAAGTCAGGGAATCGACTATGTCTAAATAGAATAGTGAGTGCCGGATTCTTACGAGTGGAATCTTGAATGCTGTAACCGGGGTAGGTGAACGAATGAAGTGATTTACGAGTGACGTCTGCTTGGAGTTCCCGCTTTATTTCATTTCCCGGGTCGGGAATACAGGATCTCAGGCTTTCTTCCTATTGGCGAATGCTAGTCTCTTGTTGTTACCGATGTCGGCTCCATGGGCTTCGAGTAGCTAGAGTATAGTTAGTCGCTAGGGAAGATAGCCCAGGGAAGAGACCCATACATGAGGGCGAAACCAAGATACATGAGTTCGCAACCCTTGAAGGAATAATATGAATAAGACAAAACGAATAGCCAAACCGATATCCAAGAGAATACCACCTTAAAGATTAAAGAAATACCAGAAAGCCATACATACCAGCTTGAATGCAACAAGGGGGAAGAACCAATGATCGTATTGAGTCCCTCACCATGAAAGTAAAGAGACTCAGGGGAGATCCAGCAAGTGAATCAACTGACTCTCTTGAAAACGGGATTACTCCTCCGAGTGAGCGGACGAAGAATTAGTCTGGACTGAAATCCCTTCACCATCCCATCAAAGAAGATGAGTATCTCCTTGGCAGGGTTGGATTGGTTGATGTCAGAGAAGTGGAAGGTTCAGACTTGGAGAAAGAATCGAGGAGGGACTTTTCTCTCTCTGCTGGACTGGAAGTCGAGTTCTGTCTGACCGTCCTTCCCCTTTCGATAAAGTGGCATTCTTCTCCTTTTGCGGCTTCCACTCAACTGAGCTCCCTGAAGTCGAAAAAACTTCCTTGGTTGATGGCATTGAATGAGCCAAATCCCGATAGTCAAAACTCACGTAATCGTAATAAGAAGAGCTGGCGTCGCGCCCTCCTCCTTCGCTTCTTCAGAAGTGGCGATCCATTCTATGCCGGTGCCGGTTTTCGATTGGCTTTCAGCCGCTCTGATTCCTTGCCTAACCCGTAACCCGACCTGGCCACAGGAATCAAGTATGTCTTTCCCACAGTGCAGTTGAAGTAGGTCAGTTCCTTTCTTCTCGGCTACCATGACTGCTAGTCAAAGCTCTGAGAACGGCCCGTGTTGAGTTTCCTTCTTGCCCTCATCTCCTCATATCCCGGACTCCATGAGAAAAGGGTAGAACTCATGCTTTGAGTTTGCTGACTTGATCAAGTCTGTCTGTCCTGTCTTCTTTCTTGCTTGCTTGATTGCTGTCTTCTCTTCTGGCTACTCCATGCGGCTAGAATGCGGCTAGTAGTCCTAGTCGGAACTCCTTGCTTCACGGAGTCTTAGACAGCTCATCTTCTCCCATTCCGTGCCTGGTTATGTCAAACTATCTGTGATCTCTTTCCCTGGAGATAGGTACACGCGTAATAAAAGAAAGCTTTGACAGATCCAACAAAGACCTGGGAATTAGATCCTGGTACTTTTCTCCCTCTCCTTCGTCGGGCTTGGTCGTTTAACTCCCGTCTCGCTTTCCTTCCGGATATCTGACGGTCTATTTCGCCGATAAGACAGATCCATCGATCACGTTAAGTGCACAGAGCTAGACCCCTCTCGGGTTGGTCGCTTTTCGATGAAGCCTGCACCTACTGGGAAAAAGGAAAAGTAGACCGTCGAATACTAGAATTGGTTGTTACAGAATCTGCTGTTTGAGAATCAGCTGAAACAGGATTTTTATGTCACTTAGGAAAGGAAATTGAATTTATGCCAGTTAATCCAATAGTATGTATAAGAAGAGTGCCAGACCAGAAGAGGTTTCACATTCATCTCGGGTCGGGAGCAGAAAACTAGTAAAGGCACTCGATTAGCCGGGTTTAACGCTACGATACGACCCTTATTCCAAAAGGTTGAAAGGGTTGGTGCTAACTCTGCATCGATTCCGCCCATTGCAAGAAGACGGGGTTAGCCTTTCTTTCTTTGACTGTCCAATCTCGGGAAAAGGAACTGACATATGTTTTAAAATGCCCATTCCCGTATTTCCATAAACTGTATGGACGTCTATTAAGGGAAATCAGATTGATGTAAAAATTTCGGGAGGTTTCTGCAAGTAAATCAGAATAGAACAAGGAAGTTTCATCCATTTCTGACTTTACTGAGCGAGGAGGGGAATGCGCTCTTATCTTTTGATTTATGGAGAAAGGTACTTGGTCTTTCTTTTTACATAGAGAAAAATAGGTGAAATCCTCGGTTCCACGCCCCTACTGCTTCCTCCAGTCGCCATTTTGGATTGCCTAAAAGCGGCATACCTTCCCTGGTCTTCCAGCTGCATAAGGTAGTTTGCTTGCCCGTCTACCCTAGTGGAGATCTCTCCCTAGGGCCTCTTTCTCCTGAGCTAGGCTAAATACTAAATAAAAGAGAAGTACAAGATAGCTCCGAAGGCTTTCTTCTTCTGCAGCTATTTCCCCAAGGTTTGTCATGAAGATCTTGTCGTGGAACGTGAGAGGAGAACCCAATTAAGAAAAAAAGTGGGGGTTAAAGGGGCGTTGAGGAAACTAAAGGCCGATATTGTTCTTATTCAGGAATCAAAGCTTTCTTCGGTGGACGGTGCTACAATAAGGGGGGTGTGGAAAGTGAATCGGTGTGGTTTGATTAGTGTGGATGCTCAAGGAACTGCGGGGGGTCTAATTTGTGGTGCTCTAAGTCCGTAGTTATGGAGAATAGCTGGAATGGGAAGTCCACCTTCAAGGAAGAACTACAAGACGATAAATCGTCTTCTCTTATCGTCTTCTACCTTAGATTATACATGTCCCTCTCGCTCTTTGATTGAACTCATTTAGTCACTTTGCTCTGTTCATAGCTCTTCTTTTCGCTTCTACAAGGCTGCGCCTCTTTCTTCTTTTCTGAGTCAATCCATAGGGGAAAACCCTGAAATCCATAGTAGCTGACGATTATGTGCCAAATTGAGAGAAAGGGGCCGCTCGCCTCCTAGTTGTTCTGGATCGAGAGACCAGTTGGCTCTTCCTGCGGCCAGGCATAAATTAGTAATTCCTCCAATCTCCTTAAACCCGAAAGGCTGGGCTGACTTCATCGCCCGGTCAGTCCTCGAACCTTGATTCATCTAGTTTTCTCAGTCACAGGTTGGAAATCGGCTTTAAGCGAAAATCCCGGTCTTTCTAAATGATTCTACTTTTGTTTGATCCCAATCGATGAAAGGGTAATCCCGAATCTTTGGTTTGGCAGAGTGAGACCTTTATCCTTTATCCCATCTACCTTTCCGGGGACTTCTACTCACTGGAGGAATTCCCAATCATAGATAGAGGAAAGGTTGAATGCTGCCCTCTTCCTCTGACCCCGAATCATTCTTTCAACCTTCGGCCAGGCGCCTAAGTAAGAGGAAGCTCCTGAAGCTAGCATCTGACCGAAATCGGATTGACTTTTCGTGCTGTTGAATTGAATGGCCTAGGAGTGAAGTTCAAGGGCTTGGCTTGAAGGCTCAGATTCCGTATCGGCAGTTTGTTCATCAAGCCTATTCTCGAGCCTATATCTACTCTCTTTTCTTTTAGAGGCGTACCTCTCCACGAGATCGAACACTTTACCAAGGATTGAATCCAAAAGCAAGAACTCGGTTTGGGTGAAGGTTCATCTTCAAATCTGTCTCCTTGTCATGAACAAACGACTTTCTCTACATTAGAGCGCAAGGTGCGCAGAAGATTCATTTAGGTAAGCACACTAGAAGGAAAGGACTTGTCTTGTCTGGACTTCCTATGTCTTGCTGCCTCCGCTTGAATCAGGAGGAGAGGAGAGCATTCTTCTACAAAAAGAAAAAAACGATTATTGCGAATAATGAGACGCTACCCTTGCCTTGAGGAAGATCTGCGAACCGCGAAAGAGGGAAGGCAGATCTCTATGAGAACGGGTGGTCTACAATCAGCACCTTACCTTTCAAGCGTAGTAGATCAGACTGGGATTGGGCATCAGTCAGTCTTAGATGTCCCAAAAAGGTCTCGTCAAAGGCCTACCTTTTGGCATTAAAAGACGAGTTAGCAGGATTCGCAGGCGAGACACAGATATTGAATTAAGAAAGAGAGGTTATGAAGTAAACATAAACAGGAAAGACCAGATCAACCAGCCGGCAAGCGCAACTAGTCTTTTTCTTTTCGAGAGGGATTACTTGCTAACGGTTTTCTCCCGAAATGCCCGAATTGCACTAGTATCAGGAACATGCCCCGAAATGGTTGTTTTCGCACGTTAATAACTCTAGCTTTTAAGCCAAAGAAAGAAGCAATCATACTCCTTGGAACAGAAAGATATTGCACTTCAAAATCGTTACTAGAAGCATTGCAAGCGCACTTCCTATCTAGGCAAACCAAACTCTAAAAAGCACTTCCCTCCCGGCTAGCCTTGCAAGAGCGGGTGTGCGGGAGAATAGAGCTGAGCATCAAAGCTGCAAGACAGAAGGAAGGTTCCTGCGTGCAGGAAAGCTTTTTCACCGTCCATTGGGTATTTCTCTCTATCTCGCTCTCCCAACTCATACTTATGATAGGCGGGCTCAATGCCAGACTTTAGCAACGTCTTGAAATCCTAATTGCCATGGTTCCGCTGCATCACAAGAAATAGATGGGTCAAGTGAGTTGTGTGGATCAACAGCAGCATCAACTGCTGCTTCTGGGCTTGCATTCAGCTCCAAGCCTTCTTGCTTCCCTTCCCGGGCACATCATCCATCCTTAAATCATCCGTGTCTACACTACTTATCTTAATCTGGGTATTACTACAGCAGATACAGGACAGGATATGTCGTCGATTCTAGAATTACAGTTAGCATAGTTTATAGGGGGGTTTCTTTAGTTAGAACAACAGCCGCTAAAACAGGTACTAATGGCAGCGAAAACAGATTTTAGCCTGTGAAATAAGTAAATTTATCCATGATATTTGAGAAAAAAAAAAGAAATTCATATTCACACCTTAGCGGCCTCTCCATACTCGTCTACCTAACAGGGGTCGACCACTATTTCCAAAGTACCAGCCTTACGGATTCAGGCGGCCATAGTAATACGAAAGTCCCGTGTGGAAGGGCTCTCGCTCAACGGATCACTATGTAAAGCGTCTTTCGGAGAGAGCGTATTACCAATCCGAGATCTTTTCCACTATAGGATAGGAAAAAAAGGGCCTTTCGGCTATGTTTACTTTGTCATCAAGGGGCGGAGCGAAGTAACTAGGCGGAGATGGAGGATCGCTGTAAGTCATTTCTCATAGAAGAGAATCTTATCATATCATTGAGAGTCTGATTCCCCTTTGTTCAAGTCCGAGGTCGTGTCTCCTTAGCTAGGGCGCCGAAGTTAGTAAATCACGAATACGAGTTAGACTGGACCTTTACGAAGGTCATGCTTTCTTTCGAGGCTCAAGCTTTATAGTAGCTTTGACTAACACGAGTCTTTGTAACCGAAAAAGTAGACATGCCATGCCCTAGGATTAGGATGGAGTAGTAAGCTCTTGAGATCTTATCCGGTTCGGAGGTTGTTCCGCGTTTGCACAGTTCAAGGCTTCCTCCCACAAAGCCGCACCGAAGCACAGCTTGGAAAGCTTGGGATGGAATAGGATCCGGTCATGCGATCCAAGCGCTTTAGTAGATTGCTGGACCAAGGTTCCGAGCGTAGAATCGAATCTGCTCTAGTATCCGCTAACAGATCAGTAGGCTCTGACAGCCTCCTCTCTTCTGCTAAGGCATGAAAAATGGAAACTCTAAAGTAAAGATGGAATCCGCCTCCGATCTGGCTTTCAAACTCTCAATTGAATAATTTAAGAAAGAAACCTCCTTGAAAGGGTCTCATCCTCCTCCGAACCTTTGTAATTGGCTTCGACCGTAGTCTGAATCTTTGGCCGCCTTTCGCTCCAACTAAATTGTTGTTTTCTACTGGCTGGCGTCCTTAGGAGGTCTTCTTCGAGATGTAATTTACTGCTAAACCTCCTACTTGAGAAAGCTGGCTTGCATAACGAGAGAAGCGCGTAATGGCTCTAAGTGCGAGCGCGTGCGCTACTACTCTACTACATCAACAATAAAAAAGAGGTGACGAAGCACAATTAGCGTAACATAAGGGAAAGCAGCTAGCGCGAAACGAAAGCAAGGGCTAAACTAAAGGTGGGCTCAGGGAAGGAATTCAAAGCCTATAAGGAAGGCATGAGACTCGGATCTAGGATCAAAAGACTGACTGAAGCCGAGAGAGATGGGCCCCATGTCAATCGAGTGGAGGTTGAAGTCCCAGAAAGAGACCGCCGTGCAGGAAGCGGCGATAGCAAAGATTACCTTCACTCATGACAATATGCTCATGGAAGGGAAGCCATGAAGCTAAAGGGAAAGGGAAGACTTCCATTTGTTGGGTAGGTCTAGGGCAAAGGAAAGAGAGGTGTGGCTAAGGAAGGGTGAGGCGACGGGTTTGGACTCTTTCCCATCGACTTGACCGGCAGAAGTCTACGATCCTCCAAACTAAAGCCGTCGAAACGGCACTCAACCGAAGCCCTTTCCCCTAACCTACAAGAAGGACCGAAGGGAGGCTAGGCCTTCCCGAAGATCAACTTGACCAAGGTAGAAAGATTGCCCGAGGTAGGGCGGAGAGTTAAGGTGGTTAGACAGCGGGAGAGGAAAGAGTACCGAGTACGAGAGTCAGTTAGTTGCTAACCGAAAGAGAAGGGAATTGAAGAATTGAATCCCATTTGGTTTGGTTGCTAGCGAGTGAGGGAATCGCAGATGGGCTTATGACCTAGAAGCTGACCTCGAAGCTCCAGCTTACTTCGCTTCGGTCCCTAAGCAACTACCTTCTTATGGCCTCGGAGAAAGCCAATATGGCATGTCTATTTGAAAACAATGGGATGATCAGAACGTGAACTCTGATAATAGGGGTATACAAGTTAACCACCTAGAATCGATCCATGACCGCTAAACTAAAGGAGTCCTTTACCAAACCGTCTTTACCCGCCTCAACCGATCTTAGCTCGGACATGCGCCAATACTGACTCCTTTCCCTGGGACAGCTAATCAAAACTAATACGGCGGGAATCCCTTATCTTTGAGACTACCCTTAGGACTCTATAAAGTCATTTAACAGCAGAACCCTCACACGAGAGCCAAAAAGAAGGCTTTCATTAAGAGAATTCGCCCATACAATAGAACAAGGAGAGCAATCAACGCTATGGCTACTTTAGGACTATTCCCGCCTTAGGACCCCTACTGTGACAACAGCTACTACGCATCCCACATCATAAAATGCTATCGACGAAACAAACCTTTATCAAGCATATCACCATGACCTGGTACAGAACCAATCTTCACTTTTCGACATCCGTAACGGATTAAGAAAAGCGTTCTAACGGCAGTTACACAGCCCCTGAATCTCTTAGAGAACTGTAAGTGAAAGAAGTAAGGGTACTTAGTAGCTGGGAATGCGGCTAGCTCAGCTAGTTTACTTACTTGTTTGTACTCCCATCTGAAATACTACTTGAAGTCCATATTCAACTCAAACAAGAAGCAAGCTACCTAGCTCGTTTACCCTAAGTCGATCGGGGGAGCCTTCTTCAAATCAACTACAATAAAAAGAAGGCATAGGCAATCCGAAAATGATGTGTAGTTGAGTGAAGAATTGGGAAGAGAGCGATGGGTAAATATGTGGTAGGACTTTTCTGGCAAAGAGTGAGTTTCCGGGGTAAGGGAATGAGTTTCCAAAGAATATGAAAGGAAAGGATCATTGAACAAGCTTTGAAGATCTAAAAGCTACTGGCTGCACCTGGTCTTGATGTAACCAGTCCGCGGGAATTAGAATCATTGTTGGGCGCATTAAGATTTTCTTTCCCATTACTCTGTCTCGTAGGACATTTCTATGTAGCAAGAAGCTCTGTTCAATCAATCTCATAGGGAACTGAAGCAAGAAGAACTATCGATTAGGCATAGAAGTCAAACTGGAATGAGACCTTCTGGGTTAAGCGATTGAAGTAAGAAAGTCAAGCTTTTGCCAGAGGATGAGTCTTTCAAGTATCGGCAGCATTCCCTTTATCAAAGTATAGTACGCTAAGGAAGGTTTTCTTATAATATATAATATATAAAAAAGGGGGAAGAAAGATTTTGACTCGACTGATCTTCAGATTGAGAAGAATCTCAGTTTGTTTACTGATTCTATCATCCTGAGAGACTACAGAAGTTAAGGCATAACTTCCTGGATCACTCGCCGAGCCGACTAGACTACCACAAAATACGAGGGTGAGATTTTATGTGCATTCGGATTTCGGTCACCCGAGAAGGGCTCTAGTCCTGTCTGCAGAACGGTCCCTGAAATGAGTTGGAAAGGAGTGGAACGTCAAGTGAAGACCAAAAGAGTAAGGCGCTCGCCTCCTCCCTAAACGATAGGCCAAGGGTGCTGCTCTGCTCCGTATCTCTCTCCTGGGGAACCTTCCACCCTGTCTTTTTATCCCGACGGGGGCATAGCTAGCTTCTTTTTGGTTAGCGTAGGGATGTCTATTCAAGGATTCGAAGCTTTATACGGTTTCTACCTGCAGTCTGATTCCGTTGAGTCAAGATCCCCGGTAGCCTTGAGTGAATGACCTAAGCAACGGGTAGATGTATGGTTGGTCCACGCCCCCTTGATGCATTCCGTAATCCGTTACTGGATAGCCCGCCCATTTCCTCTCAGACAAGCACGTAACTATCTCCAGTCGGGCTAGCGGCTCTATCTTCTACTGATATCGAGCTAGGTCCAGATAGCTAAATTTATTGTATTACCATTTCTGGACGTTTCTACGGTTTATGGTCCGGGATGCAAAGACATCCTATCGATCGATTTATCTATAGCTTTTTGCCCTCTCAGCCGAGATCGGTAAGATTTCGATTGGAAGATTGGGTGAAGCCTAGCTTCTTTCTTTCTTTCTTGCCTCTGCCAAAACCAATAGGAATCGGAGCTCCTTATGAGTAGAATGAGGAGGGTGCAGACCGATTCTAGCTTTCACAGATGCCCGGTATCTTCCGGAGCTGTAGTCTTTACACACTAAGTAAGCAAGCTTTGGTTGGCTCTATTAACTCAAGATATCCATCATCCCCGGAGTAGGCGCTATACTAATTTAGGGATCGAAGCCCTCCTGAGGAATAGGTTTAATTGTTTAATGTGATAAATCGCCGAGGTTATGAAAGGCGCTCGACCAAGATTGAAACAGCCAAGAACAACGAAAACCTTTCAAGCGGACAAAAGCTTTTTAAACCCAGATGATTCCACCAAATCGAATCCTTCAAGAGCGGGGGATAGCAACCAAAGAAAACCGTTCGCAAGGCTAGCGCCCGAGGCCTGCAAGTTACCAAACAAGATGTTTGCCCATCGCCTTCACCGTCCTACTAATAAAAGAGCTGGGGTGCTTATCGAATTGTTGCTTTGTCGCCCCGGGGGAATCGTCCTACCTTCAATCGTTTGGAAGGTGGGCTAGAGGTAGGTATTACTACTGACAGGGTGTAAGCCAGGGATGGGAGGAACAGAGGAAATAGCTTGGGGATACCTAACTACAAGAATAGGACATCCGGAACTGGGGACTTCAAAGCTTAGATCTATGATTGCTGCGGAAGCGTCTACAACCGCCGGTAACATCTTCAGCATCTGTAGAAAGGGGAGGTGCTTTAGGAAAGGAGACCGCGGAATAAGCGTTAGCAAGAGACATTGAATCGAACTTCTTTTTCCTTGGCGGAGAAAGCTTCTTCTCGCCCCAGAGTCCCGAGAAGAAGCTTTTCCCGCATTCCTGTTGATGCAGAGATCAGACGAGAAGGCCCATCTCTTTACTAGAATCCGATGTGATAGAAGGAGCTGCTCTAGCTTAAGCTTAAGTCGATTCTTACTTAATAGAATAGCCGAACGAATTAGCCATAGAGCTCATCCCCGGTTAACTAGTTGATGATTTCTTGATGGTTGACTGCTATATCTTAATTAGAGAATCGACTGGTCACTCATGCTTGAAAGAAAAAGAATAAGCGATGCCATTGAATCTGTTAGGGGAAGGCTAGAAGAGAGTAGCTCATGACCTCGGGGGAGAAGGAAAGGAGCTCTTGTCTCTTCTTTCATAAGCTCCTCTTCCTCTCCGCGACTCGTAACGAATGCTTTAATGTGAATGGTATCGTTATCGTATATGTATATAAAGTAGTTGATCCCGGCGAAAGGGAAATTATGTTCAAAAACAGGGATCCTTAGTCTTGAATATGACTGCATGGGTTTACTTTCTTTCTAAGAGTTAGCGGGCGAAGGGTAAATGATTGAATTTAGGAATCCAACATCCTCAGAAGCCAAGTCAGTAGCGAAGAGGGGATTGATTTGAACAAATAAAGCAGTGCTTTCTAGTTACCGCACCGTGGGAGCAGATAGATTCAGTGGTGATCTGACTTTCTTTCTTCTTTTCTTACCAGAGTGAGTCGCGGATGTATAGAAAGGCTATTCCCTTTTTCTTTTAGTGATAGCACAGGTGAGACCTAAGATAATAGACTAGCTTCACTAAGTCTATTCTATTCCCAGTCGCAAGAAAAAAGCATTCCTTCTTCATTTGACCTCCGACTGGAACCTTCGACTAGTTTGGGGGAGTTCAGTGAGCCAATCAATCATAATCAAAAATCTAAGTATGCCCTAACTCTTTCTCCAGAACCCTTCTTAGGACTAGGACCATGGGTAGCTTTTGTTAAGATCTTCCCCGCTGCTTGACTTTGCACAATAATAAGCTTTTGACATGTTCACAAATCCGATGCCTCGAAAAGTGAGTGAAGGAACCCGAGGGGTCAATAGGAATTGTCTCTACTCTATCACCTTAAGGTTAAGAAGCATGAGACTGAAGAAGTTAGGCATCCGTAGCAAAGGAAGCAGTCCCATGCCGTCAGGGCCTTTTCTTCTCACTTTATCGATGGAAAGAATAGGCTTGGGCTTCTCCAAGCTCCCTCCTAGAACGGCAATTGGGCTGCAGTTCTGCCTTTCCTTAGAAGAAATATCGTAGCGTAATTTATGAAGTAGAAGTCAGACATACTAGGATTCTTAAATCCGTTGATTGAATGTCTATCACACTTTAACATCCTAGGAAGTTTGAACTCTTGTTTCATACCATCTCTAATAAGTGCATTTCCCCTGAATCAAGAAATCCCAACATCTCTCGAGAAGAGGAATAAGACTTGATTTTTCATAACGTGGGCAATCCCTCAGCTCAGACTCCTAAAGACCGTCACAAAACTGACAACTGGGAGAGTCTGCCAATTGTCGCTTGAATCTGTTGCCGTTAGTCAATAACCTGCCATGCACGACTAACCAAAGGAATGATCTGATCCGTTGAGAGCCATCCCATTTACAGACTAAGCGACAAAGCCTGTCCTCTGGAGTAAAAAAACTCTTCGCACACTAGACTTAACGGAGAAAGCAAAGCACCATTGGATGTGTGTTTCCAGGCCACTCAGTCTTGAACAGCCCCACATTTGGGCGGGACCGTGGCTGCTATCTTCATGACAACAGAAGCAGGCAGAAGATGAGCGAAATCCTCCCATTTCCATTGCCTATCACCCAAGAGACACCCTCCAACACCTTAGGCCAGACTTTTCACCTTCCACAGGGGAGAGTCCTGGCTTCTAGCTTTGATGGAAGGGACAAGGTCATATGTTCTCACATACTTTCCCCGCAACACCACGACCCAAAAACTCTCTGGCTCATGACCCACCCCAATTTCATGAGAAGGGCTTCATTGGTGATTGATATCTTGCGAATTCCAAACAGGTTCCAAGGCCCTCGAAATTAGTTGATATCGTACCCGTTTTGAACGGATAGGGTTTAGCTGCGATTTTCTCTATTGTTGCTTGCTATTCGAAGAATAGATCTGTGCTCAGCTGGATTCGTTGGACCACTTTCTTATTCATCTGATGGGAGGTTTGTCAGTCTGGTTCGAATCAAGGAACGGAATCCGGTTCTACAGGGCCAAGAAAGAAAAGCTAGACGACGGCATTCCAAGAAGGAACTTCCCCTTCCTATGGTACGGTCCCCTATTGATGAATCACTCGAAAGTGAAAGAAAGGAAGAAGAATTTGAAATTCTCTACTTGGTGCAGTACGCCATCGAATGTTGCGGGACGGAGCCAGATTTTACACGTCTTCGAAAAAACGTCGGGTAAGTCATTGGGGCCTGCGCCAACTACGTGGGACCGACATCCGGCCGTACAAGCTTGGAGGTCCTGGGCTGAAATGAAAAAAAGCACCTTACTCTTGCGTTCTTTTCACGATTTCGGGAAGACCAAGGCCGTAGGCTCGCACGCTGGCAGCAAGGAGAGAGGACTGCGTCTTATATCTTATATAAAGAAATAGAAGAATGAGGCCGGAAGCAGGATTCGCAGGAGATAGAATTGCATTGGGGAGAGGCCTATCTGCAGTTGTCGACTCTGAACGAATGGTTGGGTTTTTGCGAAGAAGAGGTGGTAACTATTATAAAGAATCAGATCTCGTTACAGTTAGGAAAGCAGGAAAGCCAGTCAAGTGGACGCTTCCTCTCCAAGCAAGAGACGGCACGGCTTTTTGGCTGAGGGTTGGTGGGTGGTGTGGCTTGCTGCTCTCGGAAAGACTTAATAAGCCATAAGAAGAATTACAAAGCCAATACGCAGCTACTCTGATTCCGTTATTCGGATTACGACTATTGCGATTTCTGCTCCTGCTGGCTAGTCAAGCTAAAAAGAAGAGGTGCTATTGCCGGAAGAGATACGCTTGCTCTCTAAGACAGAGAAAATAATATAGAAAAGGAAGCAGAAGGAAGTTGCGCGGTTCAGTCTAACTAAAGTTCCTGCGCCAGAAGCTACAGCTACCTTTCAAAAAAAAAGCTGCTACATCCGCTCTTTACATTCGTACAGTTGTACTTTAAGCTTATAAACAGAAAGCTGCTTCTGTATCGGTTGGGGAGATGATTGTGCCGATTCTTCAGTTTCGATTCTTTTCAAGAGACGAGACGACATCTCATAGTTTACTGCTTTTCGAAAAGCCAATGGAGTCGCTTCTAGGTCAGAAAGTAGGGCAATGGTCTCTGCCTTTGTCCAGGGAGGTTGTGGCTTTCCCTGACTCAAAAGCTTCTTTCTTTCGAGGATCGATTGGAGATGGCTAAAGAAAGGTCCTAAAAAAAATTTAGGGAAATACGTCCCTAGAGCAAAGCTAAGAAAGAAGAGAGAGAAATTACAGGAAATAAGCCAAGGATGAACATGACGAGGTCCTTATTTAAACCAGAAAGTTAGGGAACAAGAAGAACAACAACACGGGTAAGGGAAAAGGCCTTACTAATATATACATACGGGGTTTTCCTTATTATAACTTCTAACTAAGTCTTGTAAAGTGGTATTTGGTTGCTTGCCCCTTTATTAAAAAGGTTAAGTAAAGTGAAGCTTTCGAGCCCCTTCCATGGCTTTCTTGGTCGGACCAACCCAACCATCTGCAACATCTGATGTCTCCAGTGAAAGTTCTTCCTCCATTCCGGCTAGGGTGGGGAGGGGATTCCTGCTGCTACAGTTGGAGTTGACGGTCCTAGTTCTGTTACAGTAAGAGCTGTTGCTGGAAGAACCAGTGCTAGTGACTAGACTGTTGGAGGAGGCTGTTAGAAATGTTCACGTAGAAGCTCCTCTTTCATCTGCTGGTATAGATGAAGCTCTTGGGATCTTATCCGCTTCGGAGGTTGAAGGAGGTTAATCTATAAGGGAATCAGCTGGTATTGAATCTTCCTCTATCCCTTTACTTTTCATTTCCTGGACATCTGATATTCTTTTTTAAACAAGGATCTGACGTGATTCAATATCAATTATCAATAGAAACTTCACTTCTTTCTACCAAATGAAAATCAAACTTTTTTTAGCTTTCATCTAGGCCTTTCAGGAAGGAAGTCAGGCACTCATCTCAGGGACATGCCCTGAACTTTAGCTTGAGCCCTTCCAGTAGTCTTTGCTTTGTGAATGGAATGAATTTGTAGTGTTGAAAGGTGGAGCAGATCTTGGTCTTATGGACTGGCTTTCTAACCATCCTGAATATTGACCCCCACGATTCTTTCTCTCTCAAACTTGACCTTACCTTCTTTCCAAGGCTAACATGACGGTATGCAAGCCCTGCTCTACCCCAATTTCAGCTGGTTTTCAACTGGATGGGGATCTTCGATCCTACAGGATGGTGGTCTCCAATACTTGACACTCACCCGACCCTACATTTGATGTGAATTAGGTCTTTCAACATATTCATCTCCCACGAAGAACGACTCATCGCTGTCAAGCGGATTCTTCGCTTTCTCAAAGGCACACTCATAACCATCCCTCCCATTTCCTTTTCTGATGCTAATTGGGCTGGAAACCCAGATGATCGTCGCTTCACAACTGGATCCTGGGCTCCTATCATAGTGCACGAAGAATTCTCACGCTCTAGTACCGAAGCTGAATACCGGGACCTCGCTAGCACAGCTACTGAACTGATATGGCTCCATTACGGATTTCGTGATCTTGATATTCACATCAAGGATCCCCAACTACTTAACTGTTACAATATGAGTGCCACTTACCTTGCTGCTAACCCAGTGTTCCATGCTCGTACCAGGGATAGATTTCCACTTGACTTTGCTTTGCGACGTGGGGTCAAGGCCTTAACAATCGATCTCAAACCACATCTACTCATAGTATTGGTTCCTCATTTGAGTCTGTGAAATCAGACTCTTTTGAACATCGAAAACAAACAAGAGAAAGGAGCTACATGCAACTACAAAAGGAAAGAAGAGAGCTCACATCTAATTCTTATCTAGCCTAGCTTGTTCTAACCTTCAGGCAAAGACCTTGAGAGATCTCATTAGTTCTTTTCTGTCCTAGATTGCTCTAACCTTGAAGAGGAAGAACTTACAGTGAGGTAAGGAAGTTCAAGGTAAGTCCTCACACTAGGATCTACTCAGCTCTTAGCCTAGCAAGAGGAAAGCAACAAGAACTGATCGATAGAATCTATTCTTATATGGCCTAGCTTGCTCTAACCTTCCAGTCAACAAGGATAAAGTAGCAGATATTACATTCCAGAAACTAACCTTCCTAAAAGGAAAGATATTTGAATGTGTTAAGCATATAACAACTAGACTTTATAAAGATAAAGGCAGCTGCAGGCTGCTCCTAGCGCGTCATCGGACTGCCAGTGAATAGCACCCTTTACACGATAACAAGAAAGATGAATTAATCGTTCCTGCATGAACGTGTTGCATCAAAACTTCCCTCTTAAAAGGATAAAAGGACTATCTTCCTCCCTTACTCAAGTAGTAATAACAGGGCCACAAAAAAAAGAATGAAAGGTGCAGATAATAAGGCCATTCATCTTAACATCAAGCGTGTTGCCTCTACTGATCAAGTGGCAGATATAAATGGCTCTGCTGCAATGAGAGCAAGGGCAGCACCAGGAAAGGGGATTCACTCACCTGCTTGTGATAGTTGGAAGGAACGCTAGCTATATGCTTAACACATGCAAATCGAAGTTCCAATCGAAGGCACTTTGCTGTGACCGAGGAAGGCTAGTCAGAAGGACCAACGACTACTTACTTTTACAAAACCAGTGAGGACTGAGGGCGAACCCCGACTCTACGGTTGAAAGAGTAGGTGGTGCTGCGTCTTTATGCTTCTTTCTTTTGCTGCTGATCTCACATCGAGAACAGCTCCTTCTTGTTCAGGCAGATGATCCTCCGATTCCGAGAAATCGGTAAAGCGGGAGGCCCCTCGACTCACCTCTCTATCTATAAAAACCCCTCCCCAGAGGAGAGCTGAAGCTCCAGGATGAGTATGTCCTGGATTCCCGGATTCATTCTCGTCCTGATCTACCATAGAATTTTCGGAATCTACAAAAACATTCTAGGAGAGGGCTCGTAATGATCTTTGAGAAGATCAAAAGGTGCTGAAGTGGCAGGATAGGGATGGGATCTTTAGGTTTTTGTGAAAGGGATGCTCTTATCATGTTATTGCTGAAAAGAAAAACCGAATTCCTCTATTTGATGTCGATTCATCCACACTTCCATTCCTTGTAGAGGAAGGCTAACTGCTTGCTGGCTGGGAGCTGTATGAGCGGTAACGTCCACGTACGGTTCCGTGAGAAGGGCGGTGGACAGAAATGGCCTTGTTGTACCTCACTCTCGTCTTCAATGGGGTCTGCTCTTTTTTTTTTGGGAGAGTATGCCAATATGATCTTAATGAGGTGCGGGGCTTTGCATCTGACATTCGTTGGGCTTCCCTCTTCGGGAGCCTGCGTCCCGGCGTTTTTGTGCAATAAACCCCTCAGGCTGAAGACTAGTGGTAGGTGGTCCCGCGGAGCTTTCGGAGAAGGGTAGCCTAGTGTGTAAGCACAGCAATGAACCGCGGCGAACCCTCAGACGACCTATCTAAGATTAGGGGGGAGATCCTCAGTAGTGGTGACCCT